ATTATATCGAAAAAAAAAAACAAATGAACCTTTTTTGCTCGTTATTTCGTTTTTAATAAAAATATTTGTTCGTTATTTAGCTAGCTGAAATAAAACGCTGTAAACTAAACGTAACCTATCTGTTTTTTTTTGACAAAGTGCAGTAAAGAAACAAATCTTTTACTGTTAGTAAGTTTACATAGAATAAAAAAAAAAATCCGAGTGCTGGAATTGGTAGACAGGACAAATTTAAGCTTTGTTGACGTTATGTCGTGAACGTTCAAGTCGTTCTTCGGATACATACATAGTTAAAGATTTAACTATGCTTTATATAAATTTTTATCTAACTATACTTTGTTCAATTCTTTATCTAACTATGCTTTATAGAGTTCTTTAATCGTACTTATTCTTTATCTACTGTAAAAATGTATTGAAAAATTAAAACTCCGTTGAAAAAGGGGTTTATACAGCGATAGCTGTAAAAAGAATTGTGTTATCTTTTTACTCTTTGTATAGTACATGAAATTGCATAAAAAAAAAAAAGGAGAGTTCCTTTATTGGTAAGAAGGGTTGAGCTGTAAACTCAATAGCGCGTTGCTTTTAAGAGTTCGAATCTCTTGTCTCCTAATAATGATTATTTCTAGCAAATGGATACATGATTCATTTTTATAAAGTTAATTACTTAGATAGTTAATTCTTTAGAGTTAGTTGCTATATAGCTAATTAGTTATAGAAAAAAATGCCTAGATAATTACTTGCTATAGAGTTAATGGTTATAAAGCTGTTATATAGCGGTTGCTTTATGTAATAGCCTTTATAGCTCAATGGTAGAGCGGAATACTGTTAATATTCTGATAAATGTTCGATTCATTTTAAAGGCTTAAAAGCTTGTATAAGATTGTAACTAAAAAGTTTACGATTTTACCTAATACTTAGTGTTTTTCTTCTAAGAATTATTTCGAAATTATGTCGAAAAAAAAAAAATAGAATAAATAGTACTCGTTTTTTTTTCTATGGACCAGAAAAAGTAAATAGAAAAAAACTCCCATTATAAAAAAAAAAAAAATTTCAAACAAACTATCTATAATTATTGCTGTATAGCGTAGTGTAGCTATATAGGATACAACTAATCTTTAGTATAATACCTGTAAATTTATGGCTGTTATACTAGGAAAGGAATAAAGCGGTTGTGTTTTTATAAAAATAGATACAGTTTTGTAGTGAAAAGGGTAATTCAAAATTTTTTATGTTGTATATAGTTAATGAAATGACATTTAATGGTTATAGTGCAGTTAATTTAGATATATTATATATAATTGCTATCCTACTAGGTATATTTGTTATTGTAAGTAAAAACCCTATTGTTTCTGTTTTATTTTTAATAGGTTTATTTTTATGTATAGCTGCTTATTTAATCCTAACAGGATTAAACTTTATAGGACTAGCATATTTATTAGTATATATAGGGGCTGTATCTATATTATTTCTGTTTATATTAATGTTAATAAATGTTAGAATATCTGAGCTATTAATAGACAGTATTAATAGTATACCTTTAGCTATATTAATAGGTGGTTTATTTAATTACTTTGTTAATAATGTATTGCCATATATGGTAATGACTAATAACTTATTATATCACTTTACTATTAAAAAACAACTAACGAATGTAACATCTGTGTCATGAGATGGATACTTAGCAGAAACTTCTCACATAACATCCATAGGTAATGTATTATATGGTCATTACTCTATATGACTAATTATTACATCTATTATATTATTATTAGCAATGGTTGGTGCAATCGTTATTACGTTAAAACCACAAACAGACCAGGAATAATAAGCAATAATAACTAGACGTCTTTGCCTTAATTTGAAAAAAAAAAGAAGATTTACTTTGTAACTTTTTATGCAAATTAAATAATAAAACTTGTTGTGTAACATATGTTTCATAACATATCCCACTGATAAAAAAAAAACTATCTGGAATTGGGAGAAGAGTAAACTTTTTACTTAAAGCCTATAAAAAAAATAAAAAAAAAACAGAAAAGAAAACAAAAAAAAAGAAATTAGCTCAATTGGTAGAGCGTCCGTTTTACACACGGCAGGTTAAGTGTTCAAATCACTTATTTCTTATTACTTATCTTTGATAAGTAAATATATTTATAGAGATCTTAGCTTAACGGTAAAGCGTATGACTTTTAATCATAGTTATAAGGGTTCAAATCCCTTAGATCTTAAAAAAAAAATATAAACGGCTATAGGTTAATGGTAGACCACTCGTCTTCCAAACGATTTGTACCGATTCGACTTCGGTTGGCCGTAGAGGGTTAGTAACTTAATGGTAAAGAGCTTTCTTGTCACGAAAGTAGATATCGGTTCAAGCCCGGTCTAACTCGTACTTTTCAATTTTATAATTAGCTGTTAAATTATAGGATTAGCAGCCATTATAAAGTACCCTACATTGCTGTAATGAACAAATTCTATTGTTATAGCTCCCCCCCCCCCCATTAACTATTTAATTGCTATAGCTGATAGTAATTATTGGGTTAACGTTCATTTTTTTTTAGTTAAAAAAACACTAGAAAAACGTAAGTTGAAAAACAAAAAAAAAAACGTAAGTTACATAATAGTAAAAAGGAAAAGTTGCTATAGGTAAGGCGAGATATTTGCTAAATATTGTGTTTAACACCTGGTGGTTCAAATCCACTCTTTTCCGTGTACAATATAAATATAAATGAACTAAAAACGTAAAGAATTATTTAATCTTAGATATGTATTTAGTAGTAATAGTAAAAAGAGTATAGTAAAAAGAGTATAATAAAAAGAGTATAGTTTAATTGGTAAAATAGGAAGCTTCAAACTTCAAATTTCCAGTTCAAGTCTGGATGCTCTTGTTATAAAAGAATGTTCTAAACACTTTACAACTTTTTTAAAGTTAAACACTTTATAACTTTTTTTATAGTTTTGCTCTTTTAACCCTTAGTTGTTAAATAGTAGATATTTACTTAAGGTTCCTTAGCTTAATAGGTAAAGCGCATTTTTGATAAGGATGTGATCGACGTTCAATTCGTTGAGGAATCAAAAGGGTGATTTGGCTAAAACATATTTTTCACAAAGACGTTTGGTTTAATTCATTGAGCTATAAGTGCGTTAGTTAAATTGGTATAATGACATGCTACGGACATGTTTTTACAAGTTCGAGTCTTGTACGCACTTTTTTTGCTACAAAAACGCAAAAAAATCATTTTTTCTTTTGATTATTAAAAAATTGTAGCTAGTTTTATTGTAAACTACTTTTTTTTTCAAAAGAGATCTATCTAATTATACGGTAAAAAATGTATAACAACTACCGGTAGTTTTACTAGCGATTTTCACTATCCGAAATTGTGTCGAAAAAAGCTTATAGTAAAACACATCAATAAAATTAAATGAAGAAACAAAGCTTATAGTAAAACACATCAATAAAATTAAATGAAGAAACAAAGCTTATTTTACAACATCAATAAAATTAAATGAAGAAACAAAGCTTATTTTACAACATTATTAAAAATAGAACGAGTTGGATTCATTTTCAATACATTTTTAACACGAATGTTTTTATACATTTGTTAAGTAAAATTGTCATTATTAGACTAATAGAAAATAAAAAGAGAATTGACTGAGTGGTTTAAAGTGATAAGCTTGAAACTTATTTGGTTGAAAGACCACATCCGTTCGAATCGGATATTCTCTGTTATAAAGATTACTTTATAAATTATTATAGACTTTTTATAAATAACTTTTTAAAAATTAAAAACATTGTATCTAATCTGTCTCTCATCTATAACAATAATGGATTAATTTATTTATCTCTCATCTATAACAATAATGGATAAGTTTATAGATCTCTGATCTATAAGTATTAGATATATGTGCAAATTTTTTATAGATTTATTATTATATTTATATAAATTTAACAACCTCAGATAGTGATAAAATACAGAATAATACAGCATATAGTGTAATAAAAGACACAACAATGCAGCGTATAGTCTAATTAAAAAACATAGGGTATTAGGCTATATAGCGTGACATAGTATACAGCGTATTAGGCTATATAGCGTGATATAGTATATAGCGTACGAAAAGACATAACGTGATAAACTAGGTAAAGGTGATAGTAGAGGTATAAAAATATAACGTAATAGACCACGCAGAGGTGATACTAGAAATAAAAGACATAACGGAATAGACTAGATAAACGCGATAGTAGAGATAAGGTAATACACTACATAAGTGTGCTAAGCTATGTCGCAGTATAGTATAGAATACTATAAACAGGTTAGAGCCGGGTTGGTTAGGCGCCTCATTTGGGTTGAGGAATAGTTATGTTCGAATCATAATAACCTGAACTAGGATTCGCAACAATTGTCTATAAAAATTAATAGTAATGTATTTGATATGTAATGTATTATTTCATAATCTTACTAACTTTGTATTATTTTATAGTATAAAAAGTAACTTTATGGCAAGTATATAAAGAGACTATTATGGAAAAAAATCTGTATATTAAACCATTAGTACTGTAAAAAAAAATGGAGTAATGTCTATTTACTAGGGAAAATGGTAGAAAAATTTCTATAAAAAAGAAACGAAGTGAATTGAAGTATCTTAGTAGCTTCAGGAAAATAAATCAAACGAGATTCTATTAGTAGTGTGAATGAAAATAGATAAAGGCTTAAAGTAAAATGGATACATCTGTTTGAATATAGGGGAACCTTCCTCTAAGCCTTAATATAATATACAAGTAATAGAGAAAAGTACTGTGAAGGAAAATTTTTAAGTAGTAGTCTTATAAGCAGCTCGAGCTAAGTTTAATAAACAGATAAGAGCGTACCTTTTGTATAATGGGTCAGCAAGTTCTAGTTAGATGCAAGCAACTACTTTTTGTTTTAAATTTAAAAAAAAAATGAACAATGAATTTGCCTAGATAATCCAATTATTAAGTAATGAATAAGTATCTAATTAGAGACCCGAAGAGTAGTGATCTTACCATGGTCAGGCTTATAAAAGGCCGGATGGGTTATCGTTGTAAAGATATCCAAAGAACTGTGGTAAGTTAGTGAAAGACAATCCTGACTACTATAGCTGGTTTTCCGCGAAACATATGTAAGTATGTAGTTTAAATAACATCATAGCAGGTACAGAACTGTAATCTCGGACAATTTGTGCATTTTCATTCCTATAGGGTAAATTTATCCTATAGAGAAGGCTAATGCCTTGTGCATATGGGGGGGTCGTGAAGACTCTATTCGCGAGTATTTGCTCTCGGAAGGGCAATGATGAATGTTGAACTATCAGACATTTAACGATAAGGTTGTGTGTCAAAAGGGAAACAGCCCAGAACAAGTGTTTAAGGTTCCAAAGTTTTTGTTAAGTGAAAGTAAGGAAGTATTTAAACGATACAACCAGGAAATAGGCTTAGAAGCGGCCATTTTTTAAAGACCTCGTAACAGAGCACTGGTTCAAAAGGTTAGTAAAATAACCTATTTAGTTAAAAGCGCCGAAGATATAACGGATCTAAACAAAACACCGACACCTTGTCCATAAAATTAATAGGTTACCTTTTGAATGTAGGAATTTTCGCTGTATGCTACAAAACCCTTCAGTGAGTGCTGCAGGTTAAGGAATACAGGAAAAAGGTAATTCTATGTACTATACGTAAACACTAGTTGCGTATTATTTATGGGGTAGCGGAACATTGGGTAAATAGGATTAGAAACAAAGGTAATAGAGGTATTTGTACTTGGGGTGGAGATACCTGTAGCTGTGAAAAGCTAAAAGACATTAACCACTTTTGCAATTATCGGAAATTTTGTGCTGAAAAAAAAAACAGCGCAAAAAAGTACAGTAGTTGAACCACAAAGCACTACTATTAGTAAATAATAAGTAGGAAAAGGGAAGTACATAGGTTTCAACATAACTACAACGTAGTTTGATCGCTAATTAGCGATAGTCCAGTATATCCCAAGCGAGAATGCTGACACGAGTAACGAAAAAGAGGATGCCGAATAGGACCTCTCGCCTTAAGCTTATGGAAAAGTGATTCGGTCTCTAAATTTAACCTAAAGGATAAAATGATGAGAAGATTAGATGTGACAACATAAATAAATAGAGTAAAATGTTCTGGAAAAGCATATAATCTGAATAAGGAAAAACGGCTAATAACCGAAAAAAAAACAAAAGATTAAAATAAACGAATAAAATTTGTTTCCTTACAATTTTGAAATAAAAAAAACCGTACCTAAAAACTACCACAAGTAAGCTAGTAGAGAATACGAAGGCGTTTGAGCTAACAATCATTAAGGAACTCGGCAAAATGACACCGTAACTGAGGGAAAAGGTGTGCCATTCCTGCTGATTAATATCAGTTTAGGAAGAGGAGACATAAAATGGTGTTGCACGACTGTTTAATTAAAACACAGCACTTTGCGTAAGATGTAAATCAATGTATAGAGTGCGCTATCTGCCCAATGATGGCTGGTTAACGGATTTACTTAAATGACTAATATAGTTTAGGTTTTGAAGGAACCCCCATTGAATGGCGGCCTTATCTATAAGGGTCCTAAGGTAGCGAAATACCTTGGCATTTAAATGATGTCGCGCATGAATGATCTCACGATGCAACAGCTGTCTCAATGATTGGCTCAGTGAAACTGGAATGGCAGTGAAGATACTGCCTATCTCTAGATAGACGAGAAGACCCCATGCAGCTTTACTGTTACTAGTTATAGGGTATAGTGAACAGGTTTTAGAGAATAAGGTAGTTGCTACGACAAAATTGAAACACCTTTACTCTGGTTGTTATATCAGTAGAATAGGTTACAGACTTGTAACTGACGTCTGAATGTAATCCACAAAAGGAGAAGGATCGCTAGATCCCTCTCAGGAGACAATGGCTAGCAGATGGTTTATGCGGGGCACAGATCCCATAAAGAGTACCTGGGAGTATCCAAATTTATTTTTGTAATATGCTATACGCAAATTATATAAAGCTTTTATTAACTAATTGCTTTATATGGTTTAATTTTTTTTTTGAATTACTATATGTAGTTTGTTATTTTTTATATTTACTTTTATTAAGGTTATATTTACAAAACCCTTCAGTGAGTGGTATAGGTTAATATAAGTATCTATAACGAATTCAGTTATATTTCTATTTAAGTTAGAACTAAACAATTTAATATAAGTAAGATTTTACCTATGTGGAAAATAGGTGTATAGATAATTGGAACACGTACTATTATTTGTTACTTTTATTTGTTATTTTTTTTAGAAAAATGATATTGATATATACTTCCAAAGTTTAATGGCTTAATCTTGCTTTACTGTTTGACATACACGTCTATCAGTTGCGTAAGCAGGGCATAAAGACCGCAAGACGCAGTAAGGAAAGGTCTTGTATTATTGAAAAAGCTACGCTGGGGATAACAGGCTAATTGCGCAAGAGAGTACAAATTGAGTGCGCAGTTTGGCACCTCGATGTCGGCTTAGCTCATCCACATGAATGCAGGAATCATGAAGGGTACGACTGTTCGTCGATTAAAGAGCTACACGAGCTGGGTTAAATACGTCGTGAGACAGTATGGTTTCTATCTTCTAGAGGAAATTAGAGTAAAATAAGGATAGCCCCTTCGTACGAAAGGAGTTGGGTATGGTAACCTATGGTTTACCTGTTGTTTATACGCTTAATATTAACCTGATAAATTGAAAGTGATAATAGGTGCTCTTTACTAAGAAGAAAGAAAAGCTAATTAGTAAGGAGAGTAATAAAAATGAGATGTACTCATTTCCTATCGGAACTAGATATGGTAATACTTTATACTCAAGTATTTATGAATAGTATAGGCACGGCAGGAAAGCTATGTTAGTTAAGATAAGTGCTGAATGCATTTAGGCACGAAGCTTACCTTAGGATACTCTTAAAAACGTAGTATAACATTACGAATCCACATCTCGCGATGAGTAAAGCTAGTAAACTAGTTTAAAATAGCAGAGGGGATAATAGGCTTTGGCTGAAAGGGCTTTGATGTTCTTAGGTACAAAGTACTAATTTTTTATAACGAGATTAGCTATCTTGTTATTTTATTAACTAAATAACATATTTATCATTTAAAATACATTAGTTAGCCTGGTTTGCATAATAGTAATGCACCCGTTTTGTAATCGGAAGATATGAGTGCAATTCTCGTACTGGGCTATCTAGTCGAAGACTGGACTCAGTCTTTGACAAGACCTCGTCTAGATACCTTTGACAAGACCTCGTCTAGATACCTTTAATAAAAGCGGTTGGAGGTAATCCTATGATGAATACCCCCCCCCCTCACCGTATTGCCCTATCTAATCGAAGACTGGACTCAGTCTTTGACAAGACCTCGTCTAGATACCTTTTATTGTAAAAGCGGGTTGATGTAATCGTAACATATTTGGCTCATGACCAGAGTATAGAGGTTCAATTCCTTTGTCCGCTTCTACTTTTTCGACCGGTTAAACGAGTAGAAATAAGTTAATATAGGTAATGATGAAAAGCAAATAAAAAAAAGGCTATAGCTTAATAGGTAAAGCGAGCTGCTCATAATAGCTCAGATGAGTGTTCAAATCATTCTAGCCTTAGATGGGGGATGTGGAAACCCTAATCCAACGAGTTGGTGTCTACAAAATAGGACAAGGGAACGGTCTGAAGCAGGGAGGCGGAAAATATTTCTACCGTCCCGGACTACCACCCCCCCCCCCCAGAGTCAATATAAAGCACCTCTGCCTTTTGTTAACTCTCTTTAAAAGTTAATGAAAAAAAAAGTTTTATTTTTCTTAGTTATATTTCTATAGTGGTACTTTTACCTATTTTTTTTTATCGTTATACTTTTTAGTTATAAACCTAACGTATTTTTTTTTTTGTTTACTATATGTTTAGTAAGATTACTAGTAAAAGCAATAATGTACTGGTATAAGATTTACATGTATTCTAAGGCCCAATAGTCAAGCGGTTAAGACGTAACATTTTCACTGTTAAACGCGCGGGTTCGAACCCCGCTTGGGTCTAACAGCGATTTCTATTAGCTTAAGGGGATATAGTTTAATTGGTAAAACTGCGATTTTGCATATCGTTATTTTAGGATCGAGTCCTAATATCTCCAATGTTAAATCGAAATCTCAAATTATTTATTCACCATACTTTTTATCAGTTAAAAAAAAACAGTAAAAAGTTTAACGATGTCTATTGCATCTAGTCTGTTTTCAGCTCTTAAGGTAGTAGAGTTTAAGTTAGTAGACGTTTAAATAGCCAGCGGAAAAAAAAAATTAGTACATTTAATGCAAAAGCCGCTAGTTTACATAGTTAAGCAGGGCTCGTTCACTACTATAAAAAGAATAGTGCTGTTTTCTAAATTAAATGAACTAGATAGATTGGCTATAAATATAGGTAATGAGAAAAATAAGCCCAGGTAGCTCAATTGGTAGAGCGAAACTTTGAAGGTGTTTAGGTTATAAGTTCAAATCTTATCTTGGGCAATTTTTGGCATCTTAAGGAAGTTATAGATCGTTTTTTTTTTTGTTTTTCACTTTATACATAGAATAAAAATGGGTATGCTGAAATTGGTAGACAGGTCCCGCTTAGGACGGGGTGAAATAATTCATATAAGTTCGAGTCTTATTACCCATAAAAATTATAGTAGTATACTACCATAATTAAACATATGTTTACGATTTAGTTATTTTTACTAGTTAACTAATTTTGCGACTTAACTAATTTTATTAATAAGATAGGTTTGCGAATGAGTTTTTTGCGACTTAACTAATACTCAGAGTTAACTATCTTTATTAACTAGATAGGTTTACTAGTTAACTATTCTTACTAGTTAACTATGTTTACTCGTTAACTAATGTTACTAGTTAACTATGTTTACTCGTTAACTAATGTTACTAGTTAACTATGTTTACTCGTTAACTAATGTTACTGGTTAACTCTTTTTATCTTTATTAATATGTAGTAGACTAATGGTAAGTCATAAATTTTTGGTATTTACTTATGGGTGTTCGAATCACCCCTACATAGAAAAGGTGGATGTAGTTCAATTGGCAGAACAACTGTATGTGGAACAGTAAGTTCCCTGTTCGATCCAGGGTATCCTCCCAGTACAGGAATTTAAATAGGATCGTTATTTATGTGCTAACTATATAGCTTATAATAGTTTTACTTATTTCTAATATAAACTTTATTAGTTTTTATTATGAGATAGAGGCTATAAATATTTTATTAGTAAATGATACGGTAGTATAGGTTTAATCGTAAAAAATCTTTTTAAAATAAAGCCCGAGTAGTTCAATGGTTAGAACATTAATTTCATGCATTAATAATGAGAATTCGACTTTCTCCTCTGGCTCATGGCAAAAAACAGATTAAAAACAGTAAAAAACAGATTAAAAATATTTTTAAAACAGATTAAAAAAACATAGTAAATATATTACACTTCAACAGTTCGATTATTTTATAGACTAGGTTTAAAATTTAAGAGACAAGTCTTAAAGTAGGTTTTCATAATTATTCTTCTAGCAGTATTATTCTTTATAAAGATGTATTCATTACTAATAAAGATATTAGAAGACAATAAACAAAAATGTGCTATTTATAAAAGGGTATATAGAATAAATGGAAAAAGCTATGTTGGAAGTTTCGTTAATTTAAATGCAGGTTTGTCAAGTTATTTATCTATAAATTAGCTGAGTTAAAAGGCATATATATATAAAATAGTTAAATGTAAAATAGTAAAATACTAGAGTAGTAAAATACTAGAGTGGTAAAATACTAGAGCCTAAAATATAAAGTAGTGAAATATAGAATCTTAAATATAGAATCTTAAATATAGAGTAGTAAAATATAGAATGGCTTGTTGGCTTAAAGTTAATTAACGATTTACATCTTAAACTACGGATTAAAGCATGGGCATTCCTCCTATTTTAGCGGTATTTCCTCCCATTTTTTCGGTATTACTCCCATTTAGCGGTATTCCACCTATTTTAGCGACATTTTTTACATTAGCTAATGTTATTGTTAAACTTGTGATACAAATGTAAATTTTACAGCTATTATTAGTGTTGTTAAGATAATTATAGGAAAGTCCGGTGATTAAAAGATAGCTTTTTTTAGTGGGGCACAAGCTTGGGTAATACACAGAAATTTTAACAATAAAAACTTTAGTGTTTTATTAGAATTATGAAATAAAAAGCCTTAATTAATCTTATTTTAGTTAAATATTACACACAGGATCCGGCTTACTTGTATCCAAGTAATTTATATAACATCACATTCAAAAAAAAATGTTTCCGCTTAATACTAAGGATTTCACTAGGTTTATACTATGTATTTCACTAGATTTATACCATGGATTTCACTAGGTTTATACCATGGATTTCACTAGGTTTATACCAGAGAAAGAAACCTCTCTTTATTTTTTTTTTTATTTAATTCATTACTACATAGTAATGACTAGTAAATCCTTTTAAAATAGAGTGTTATTACTTTTATTTTAAAAATCATCATTCTTGTAGTAAAATATTAATTTTATAAATGTTTAACCACTACCTATCTATAACAAGTCCGTTAGATCAATTCGAAATAAGAAACCTATTCAGTATCGATACACCATTGTTGGCTAATATGAACCTATCTATTACAAATATTGGGTTATATATGACAATAGCTGCGTTTATAGCATTTTATTTTAGTGTTTTAGCCACTAACCATGCAAAAATTATCCCAAATAGCTGATCATTAAGCCAAGAAACATTGTATGCCACTATCCACAGTATCGTTGTAAACCAAATTAACAATAAAAGTGGGCAAGCTTATTTCCCATTTATGTATGCCTTGTTTATCTTTATTTTAATTAATAATCTTATTGGTATGATACCTTATAGTTTTGCATCAACATCTCACTTTATATTAACATTCTCACTTAGTTTCACTGTAGTGCTAGGTGCTACTGTTTTAGGGTTCAAAGAACATGGATTAAAATTCTTTTCTTTATTTGTTCCAGCAGGTTGTCCTTTAGGATTATTACCACTGTTAGTTCTAATCGAATTTATTTCATATTTAGCGAGAAATGTGTCTCTAGGACTTAGATTAGCTGCTAATATATTATCGGGTCATATGCTTTTAAATATTTTAAGTGGATTTACTTATAATATTATGAGCTCTGGTATAATTTTCTTTATTTTAGGATTATTACCATTAGCATTTATAATAGCATTCTCTGGATTAGAATTAGGTATTGCCTTTATTCAATCACAAGTTTTTGTAGTTTTATCTTGTTCATATATTAAAGATGCACTAGAACTACATTAATTTTCAGTAAAAACCTTTTTTTAGTTGTATAACTCCATCTACATTATATAGCTATTTTTAAGCTTTGTAACAAAAGGTATGTTTACAGGGTTAAGTTCTGGATTCTTTTCAGATAGTGCGTTATTCATACATATTAGTCATGAAATCATGTTAGATACTGAATTTGGAGTAGCAACTCTATTTAAATTATTACCTTTAATGTTTACTATATCATTAAATGTACTAGCTATTCTTTTATCTGAATTTTTATCTACTACATTAATTTCTTTTAAACTATCTAGAACAGGTTATAACCTATTAAGTTTTTAACCAACGTTTGTTAATAGAGTTATTTAATAATCGATTCCTTACAAAAATCGTTAACTTGACCGGATTTATGGGCATATTTGCATAAAGGATTTGTGCAGTGTAGAAGGCCATATAGACTTGAAAAAAGGCTATTGAACGTAGGTAGTAATATTAGTAACCTTAATACAGAATCTCTTAAAGTTATTTATTATGCATTACTACAGGTATAGTACTCTATATCATTTTCTCTAGTTATATATAGGTAAACATTATACTATTATCTCTTCTTTTAGCATCATATTTATCGGTGAATAGTCGCTCAAGAATCGTAAACCTTTATCTATTCTTTAAATAAAAGGCACTATGGGTTTACCCTTCCTAGAGATATATCTTCATACAGCCGTTACTGATTAAAATTGTAAAGTAGCTATAAAAGGTTAGCAATAGTTATGTTCGAATCATAATAACCTGAAATAGGATTCGAAACGATTGTCTATAAAAATTTATAGTAATGTATTTGGTATGTAATTGTGATTGTATAATTTTATATTTGGTATGTAATTGTGATTGTATAATTTTATATTTACTACAAAAAAAAGTTAAAAAGACATTTTTTTACTATAATTATACAAATTAACTGTCTAATAAAAATATATCATTTATATATAGTAAATATGGGTAAGCTGTCGGCTTTTGATGTAAAAAAAAAAAGAATTTTTTTTACATAAAGAGAAATTGCCTATTTTTTATATGAACACCTTTACTGGGGCTCTCGTTACTAAAAAGTTAGACGGCATTTTACTCTATAGCTACTATAGAGCTTGACGCTTTTTATTTAAATAGATAAAAATTTTAAATTTTTCTTTAGAAAAATACTAAAGGGTTAAAAATAGCCTACTTATAAGTTAACGATAGCGTACTTTAGATTAACAATAGCCTACTTATAGGTCTAAGCTGCGATTTATTACCATACTATACATATGGTGTTTAAAGTATAAATGATACATTATTATTTGTACGAATTCCAAGAATTTATTTTTATTGTTTTATAAATGTTATTACTATCTCTACTTTTAATTCCAATAGGCGGTGTATTTGCCATTTTAGTAAATAAAGAATATGGAATCTCTTTAAGAAACATAAAAATTATAGCTTTATATACATCTATCTTAAATTTATTCATCTCATTAGTTATATTTATTTTATTCGATTTTAGTACAAACCAATTTCAGTTTGTACAAGAGTACTATGAAATAAGCTATTTTGATTTTTATTTAGGGCTAGATGGTTTATCTGTTTATTTTGTTTTATTAACTACAACCATTATTCCTATTTCACTATTATCTAATTGAAAATCTATATCTACAGAAATAGTAGCTTATGTTCTGATAATTTTACTGCTAGAAAGCTTATTATTAGCGGTTTTCTTAGTATTAGATATTTTACTTTTCTACATCTTTTTTGAAAGTATATTACCTCCTCTTTTCATATTAATAGGTATATTTGGTTCAGATAATAGAGTTAAGGCGAGTTTTTACCTGTTTTTATATACATTACTGGGTTCTTTATTTTTATTATTATCTATATTAGCAATGTCTTCTATTATGAGTACTACTGATTTTGATACTCTTTTTAAAGGTAATTTCATTTATATAACACAACTTTTCTTATTCTATGGTATTTTTATAGCTTTTGCCGTAAAAACGCCTACTATTTTCTTAAATACATGACTTTTAAAAGCTCACGTTGAATCACCTTTAGGGGGTAGTATTATTTTAGCTGCTATCGTTCTTAAGTTAAGTTTATATGGAATACTGAGATTGATATTACCTCTACTGCCTAAAGCTTATATGGAATATACCTATATAATTTTCTTAATTGGTGTTATCACTATAGTATATGCTAGCCTTAGCACATTGAGAACAATAGATGTTAAAGAGCTTATAGCCTATAGTTCTGTTTCTCATGCTGCAGTTTATCTGCTAGGGGTGTTCAGTAATACTATACAAGCTATTGAAGGTGCAATTACTTTAGGAATAGCTCACGGGTTTGTTTCACCTGGTCTATTTATTTGTGCAGGAGGAGTTCTTTATGACAGAGCTCATACTAGAGTAATATCATTCTATAGAGGAGTTACTCAAGTAATGCCACTTTTTGTTATACTATTCTTTATATTATGTCTTGCTAATTGTGGAGCTCCTTTAACTTTAAACTTTATAGGTGAATTTTTATCATTATATGGGGTATTTGAAAGATCAGCATTATATGGTCTATTTGCTAGTAGCTCTATAATCTTTTCTGCAGCCTATACTATTTATATGTTCCAAAGAATATCTTTTGGTGGAGCTTACTCAAGAATGTTGACGGTAGTAATGCCAGATTTAACTAAAAGAGAATTCACTATTTTAATGTTGTTAGCAGTACCTACTGTTATTTTAGGAATCTATCCAGCATTAATATTAGATGGACTTTCTTACGGTGCAACTACGCTACTTTACCACTCTGATATAATTGTAGGACTTAGTTCTGGTCCTTTTACTGTTCAACAACAACAACTGTTACAAAAGGCTGATCATTTTGATCAAACTGTTATGCAAAATACTAGTTCTGCGGCTACTTTGAAAGAACAAGCTCAGAACAATGTAGAAGTACTAAATTACAACGTACAACAGGAAACTCACCAGATTCTTGCTGCAAAACAGGCTATTACTTCTGACCTACAACAAGCAATGGTTAACAACCCTGCTCATGCAGATGTATTTGAAGAAAGAATTCATGTAGTAGCGGACGCATCTACTCAAGCAATTAGTGAATTAAAAGGTGCAGCAGATGTTGCTGTACAATTAATAGCTAGTGATCAAAGTAGTTCAGATATCCTCTTTTTCATTGTTGATTTAGCGGTATTAGATTTTTTAGCAGGGTTTTCTGTTGTATTTTCTGTGCTATTACAATTCTATTTAAACAAAAATTGTAGACATTTCATTAGTGTTTTTTTTACTAATTTAAAATGATAGGGGTCTTTCTTAACAAATAACCATCATTTAGGATTAGAAGCTGGAATACTTTACTGACATTTTGTTGATGTTGTATGATTATTCTTATTTGTATCTATATATTATTGAGGATCCTAACGTTAAGTAGCTATCTTTATTGTTTTTTTTTACCCTTTCCCTAGCCTCCCTCCCCCTTTATAAAGAATAGATACAGGGTAACTACTAGTCTTTTCCAAGAGTGGTAGCGAGAGTTATCTCTCTCTATTCTTACATGGTTATAACTTCATTAATCTTTTTACTTTTATCTAATTCAATTACATTAAGACGAGATAAATCTATTTTATATTCAAGAGCGACAATTACGATTTTACTTATTTCTGCTTTTATTGCCTATGATAACTTATTTTTCCTATTTTTAAACAAAGGAATAGGTATTTTTTCAGGACTTTTTACTACAACAGCTACTACTACTGTTTTCCATATCTTTATTTTTTTAATTAGCAGTGTTATACTTTTATTAAGTTCATTTTATCCTAGAAAAGTTTGATTAAGAGAACACAGCTCAGCTGATAGGCTTTTATTTACAAGATTAGTTTATTACAGAACTATTATTGTTAACAAAATGGGAGAACAATTTAAAATTATTGAATATTCTCTAATTATTTTATTTATTGTTACCGGAAGTGTTTTTTTAATATCTACGAGTGATCTAGTATCTATATTTTTATCGATTGAACTACAAAGTTATGGATTGTACTTACTTTCTACTATTTACAGAGATTCAGAACCAGCTACTTCAGGAGGACTTATGTATTTCTTATTAGGAGGGCTATCTTCTTGTTTTATCTTACTAGGTACAGCTTTACTTTACGCAAATTCAGGTACTACAAACTTAGACAGTTTATATATAATTAATAGTATATCAAACGCAAGTAAAGATAACCTTACAACTCTTGTTTACTGATATAAATCTTACTATATCCACATAAGTTTACTTTTCATGGCGGTAGGGTTCTTATTCAAAGTATCTGCTGCACCATTTCATTTTTGAAGTCCGGACGTTTATGACGCAATTCCTACTATTGTTACAACTTTTGTAGCGATAATCGCCAAAATTTCTATTTTTATTTTCTTACTAGAGTTAGTTCACTATACAAGTAAATCAATGGTTGATGTAGAGTTTTCTTGAACAACTACCTTATTATTTAGTTCTCTTTTATCCTTAGTTATAGGAACTGTTGTAGGGTTAACACAATCTAGAATTAAAAGACTTTTTGCATTTAGTACAATTTCACACGTTGGGTTTATTCTATTAGGACTAAGTATACACACAGTAGAATCAACACAAGCCTTTATGTTTTACTTAATCCAGTACTCTATATCAAACTTAAATGCGTTTATCTTGCTTATTACTATTGGTTACTCTTTATATTGTTATGTCTATAATACAGAATCTGCTAGTGAAAAAGAAAAAAGTGAAGAAATTAATAACAATCTATATGATGTAAATAATTCACCTATTCAACTAATTGACCAGTTAAAAGGGTTATATTATATTAACCCTATACTAAGCTTAAGCTTAGCGATAACTCTATTTTCTTTTGCGGGAATACCACCATTAATAGGATTTTTTGGTAAACAGATGATTTTAAGTGCAGCTATTGATAACGGTTACATCTTTATGTCACTTGTTGCGATATTAACAAGTGTTATAAGTGCGGTTTACTATTTAGCCATTATAAAACAAATCTTTTTTGACAAACCAGACTACATGATAAACAATGAATTAATAAATTTACATGCAGAAGGGATAATTGCAGAAAAAAGCACGATTACTAGCAAAGTTTCTATAACAATAAACAATATTGTTTTATCAAGCTCATTAAGTTTATCTATTTCTATAATAACACTTGTAGTAGCGTTGTTTATTTTTATACCTGAAGAATTATTAAATCTAGCTAATATACTAGCATTAATACTTTTTAACATATAAATGACAAGTACTACTTTTTTTATTATCTTTATCCCTATATTAGCTATTTTATTATTAGCCATAAATTTAATTCTAGCCCCTCATAACCCTTATCAAGAAAAAGATAGTACTTTTGAATGTGGGTTCCACTCCTTTTTAGGACAAAATAGAACACAATTCAGTGTATCTTTTTTTATCTTTGCACTATTATTCCTTTTATTTGACCTTGAAATCTTATTAGTCTATCCCTACAGTGTAAGTACATACACTAATGACAGTTACGGATTATCCGTAATGATGGCCTTTTTTGTACTATTGACTTTAGGGTTTGTATTTGAACTAGGTAAAAACGCGTTAACAATTGATAGTAGACAGACTTCTAATTATGGAAAGGTGGATAGTTCTGAAACTCATGCATTTTTAACTTCCTCATTTTCTATGTCTGGTAAATACTTAATAGGTTTAGCTATTGCCATATTTATAAGTTTAATGGTATATGTCGTTAGAATTGTGCTTATGATTTATTTAGATATGGACGTTTTTAGTTTAAGTAGTGTATTGGTTAGCTTGACTTATTTTTGTTCTTTCAGTGGTATAGGATATTTGGTTAAAGAATATCTGAATAACCATTTTTTTACAATGTATCACACTACAGGGGTTAATTCTAGTTTAAATATTACTAATTTAGAAAAGGATAACATATATAGTAAAATGAATGCTCCAAGTACTGGAGATGATACAACTTCTACAAGAACAAGAGCTACTTTGGAAAGCGAAATTTCATCATCTAAAGACGAATTAGAATATTGAAAATTCCAACAGTCAGATGCTAGCTCCCAGTTTAAGAATCACTTACTTCTAAGACCTCGCTATGAACAGTTAGGTAAGCTAGCCGAATTCGAAAAGCAAAAAGCTTTATTAGATGATACTTTAAAAGACTGTAGCAGAAATGTAAGTACTGAGTACAGTACACTCGTTAGGTTACAAGAAAAGTTACAAAAAAACGAGTATACCCCACTTAAACCTACATCTCCACTTGGTTCTGCTCTTGGTAAACGTGTTGGAGAAAATGACATGTCCGAAGCTAGTAACAAAAGATCTAGATAAACCAAGTTATTCGTTACTAAATTTAACTTTTATATTTTTCAAGTATTTTCCTTCTCTGTATTGCTAAATAAAATAATAATTAGAAAAATGCATATAATAGGTTCAATAACAATACTAATCAGAAAAATTTGGATCATTACTTCCAGAAAAATCCTAGAACTTTTCTATCTTATGATTACCAAAAATATAAAAGAACCCAGCTGTAGCCAGTCTTTACAAAGTGCTATGTTTACTATTAACAAGCCATTTTTGTATTTTCTATATAAAATAATAGCAGGGTATAGCTAAACTAATTTCCCTGGAGCTAGTTCCTACTCTTCCTCTTATTATTTTTGGTTTGCCAATAGTTTCTTTATTTAACCAAAACATAATCTAGTAAGGTAAAGGATAGAAAAATGGCCATAAGAAAATTTGTTAAAGGAAACCGTAAAAAAAAAAATAAACGTTTGCCTATAATAAAATCTTTTTTTGCGGCCCTCGTAACTCTAAAAGTTACACGGCCTTTTACTCTATAGTTACTATAGAGCTTGCCGCTATATCTAAAAAAAAAAAATAAACATAATATTCTCAAAGTTAGATTCTTAAATGAGAGTATTTTGACAAACAGACATTAACTTATATTTTTATACAATGAATTTATCACTAATTTTATTTACAATTGGAATTTTAGGTTTTGTTTTAAATAGAAAAAACATTATCTTAATGCTTATTTCAATAGAAATAATGCTATTGGCTATTACGTTTTTAATATTGGTTAGTTCACTTAGCTTTGATGATGTATTAGGTCAAACATACGCTATTTATATTATTGCCATAGCTGGAGCAGAATCTGCTATCGGTTTAGGTATTTTAGTAGCTTTTTATAGATTAAGAGGAAGTATTAGTATTGAATTTAAATAATGTATCTAGCTATAATAATTTTACCACTATTAGGATCAATAGCATCTGGTTTTTTTGGTAGAAAAATCGGAGTTTCAGGGTCACAAATAATTACATGTACAGCTGTTATAATGACAACTGTTTTTGCGGTAGTTGCTTTTTTTGAAGTTGGATTAAATAATATACCTGTGTCAATAGAGCTGTTCAGATGAATAGATTCTGAGTCATTATATGTGTCTTGAGGATTCCATTTTGATTCACTAACAGTTTCTATGCTTATACCTGTACTAATTGTTTCTTCTTTAGTACATATTTACTCTATTGGTTATATGAGCCATGACCCTCGGGGTCGCGTAACGGGAAAACGCGTCTATGGGGGTAAACTATCAAATTCCGGGGAACTCCTAAAGCTTAAGATACCAAACCGTAATAGAAATATTATAGGTGGCTGAACTAATTACTCAGGTATGGTAACAAGTCTTAAGATATGTGAAAACAAAATGGACAATCGCGGATCTAAGTCAGCAATGTTAGAAAACATTGCTGTAAAAGAGCAACGAGTAGACGGTAGTTGATTTATTAATCCACATTTAATAAATTTAAGGTGTATTCTACAGGGTTTCGAAAGAAATAGAGGTACAAATCTCAGTTTCAATATGCAACAAGGTTGAAACTCCTATATCAAAAGCCCATCTAAACAATACGATTTAAAAAGATACTCTACCTCCAGTAATATTATGGTCAATCCTGGAACCTGATCTGGTTTAATAGACGGGGAAGGTTCATTTACTATTATAATAGACAAAAACAAAGTTCGTAAATTAGGTTGACGTGCTCAACTAAAATTTCAAATAGGTTTACACAAAAAAGATCTTAACATATTATGTCTATTACAACAATATTTAGGCGGTATCGGTTCTATTCATTCAACTTCAAACAGAGATGTACTTAATTATTCAATAGATTCCATGGAGGATTTGAATAAACTTATTATTCATTTAGAAAAATATCCTTTATTAACTCAAAAAGCTGTAGATTTTATATTATTTAAAAAAGCGGTAGGACTTTTTAATGATAAAGCTCATCTTACAGTTGAAGGTCTAGAAAAAATAGTGAATATAAAAGCCTCAATGAATTTAGGTTTATCTGACGCATTAAAATCAGAGTTTGCTGGATATGTACCAGTTGAAAGACCTCTAATAAATTACGATAATTTAGTTTTAGACCCTCATTGAATTTCAGGATTTATAAGCGCTGAGGGAAACTTTGATGTTCGTATGCCCTCTACCAATAGTAAACTAGGTAACCGAGTACAATTAAGATTTAGAATATCTCAGCACAGCAGAGATTTTATATTAATGCAAAAAATAATAGAGTATTGAGGGTCAGGAAAAATATATAAATATGCTGGTAAATCTGCAGTTAGCTTAACTATAGTTAATTTTAAAGATATTACAGATATAATTATTCCATTCCTAAATAAAAACCCTATAATAGGAGTAAAACTCTATGATTATCTTGATTGATGTAAAATCCATAGTCTAATGATTAATCGTTCTCATCTTACAGCTCAAGGTATAGATTCTATTAAAATAATAAAATCTGGTATGAACAGAGGTAGAGATTCTTAAGGTATTTAACCATTGTTAATAACCACCTTATAAATCAATTAAAGGATAATTTTTGATATTTATGCATATCCAAAGATTTTTTAGCTATTTAAGCTTATTCACATTTATGATGCTTATATTAGTTACAGCAGATAACTATTTATTAATGTTTGTAGGTTGAGAAGGTGTTGGGGTTTGTTCTTATCTTTTAGTAGCTTTCTGGTACTCTAGAATACCAGCAAATCAAAGCTCTCTTTCAGCATTTTTAACTAACAGAGTAGGAGATTGTTTCTTAACTGTAGGTATGTTTGCCATATTATGAGCGTTTGGTAATTTAGATTATGCTACTGTATTCTCATTAGCTCCTTATATGAATGAAAATGTTGTAACTATTATAGGTATATGTTTAGTTATAGGAGCAATGGCTAAAAGTTCTCAAGTAGGACTTCATGTGTGATTACCTATGGCCATGGAAGGTCCTACACCAGTAAGTGCACTAATACACGCTGCCACTATGGTTACTGCAGGAGTGTATCTATTAATGCGTTCATCTCCTTTAATAGAATACAGTTCAGTTGTATTAATGATATGTTTATGATTAGGTGCTATCACAACTGTGTTTAGCTCTCTTATTGGTTTATATCAACAAGATATTAAAAAAGTTATAGCTTATTCTACTATGAGTCAATTGGCTCAAAAATATACTACTCATTCAAGTATATTTAGGCATCAAACTATATGCGTAGAAGCTATGTATAAAAATATTATAGCCAATTCGCAGATAACCAAAGCTCGTGATTATTTGTTTAATCATTGTAACTTCAAGTTTATTAATTCATCTACCATTATAAGGTTACACCTGCACATTTTGTGTGGGCAAATAAGATGAAAATTGGGAGTTATTAGTAAGTTAGTAGGAATCTCAGAGGCCATACGTTTGATATTAGTCTTTATTAAGTTAAAATTAACGAACTTAATAGCAAAACCCGTTATCTTTAAACAACAGAATTTTAAAACTCTTTGTTCACCTTTCCTAAAAAGAAATGATAGAAATAGTTTGATTTTTAGTAGGAGTATGTCTACTGGTGTAAATACTAGTAGTTCGGACTACAAAATGAGAGATTCAGAAGATCTTGCATTTAGACAGTGATTAGCTGGATTAATAGATGGAGATGGTTACTTTTTATTGAGTAAAAATGGATATAATAGTTGTGAAATAACTATGGATGCCAGAGATAAAAAGGTTCTATATTTAATTCAACATAAATATGGAGGATCTGTAAAACAAATTTCAAATGCATATGCATTTAAATATAAATTAAGAAACAGAGCAGGTTTAATTGCATTAATAAATGATGTAAATGGATTAATTCGAAATCCTACACGTCTATTACAAATAAATAAGCTTTGTGAAAAATTTAACATAGAATTAAAGTATGCAAACAACGTTATTTTTAATGATGGGTGACTTAGCGGATTTATTGATAGTGACGGTTCAGTATATTTTAGTGAAGCGTCCGGTCAAATTTTTATTAGTATATCTCAAAAAAATAAATATTTATTGGAACCTTTAATTCATATATATGGAGGAAGAGTAGATATTTCTAGCCCTAAAATAGAAGCATTTAAATATGTTATATATAGAAAAGCTGAATTGTATAATATGATAGATAATTATTTCAATAAATACCCTCTAAGAACAGAAAAGATGAAAAGAGTTAATCTAATAAAACAGTTTTATTTAATTAGACCAAGTAAAAAAGAAAATGATGTTGTAAAACTTAATGAATGAGTTAAATTTAAAGATAAGTGGGAAAAATACCAAGATTAATAAAGAAATGGTCCAAGTTACGTCATAGTATTATGATAGTAATTTTGCAATTAGGTATGATGGTTATAGCTGTAGGTTTATCTTCTTATGGTATAGCTTTATTCCATTTAGTAAATCACGCCTTTTATAAAGCACTTCTTTTCTTAGGTGCGGGTGCGGTTATCCATGCTGTAGCGGATAATCAAGACTTTAGAAGATATGGGGGACTAAGAGCATTTTTACCGCTAACTTATTCAGTAATGCTTATCGCTTCTTTAAGTTTAGTAGCTTTCCCATTTATGACAGGTTTCTATTCTAAAGATTTTATTCTTGAGTCTGCATATGGTCAATATTATTTTTCTGGTACAGTTGTGTATATAATTGCTACTATAGGAGCAATGTTTACTACATTATACTCTGTAAAAGTATTATATTTAACATTCTTAACAAATCCTAATGGACCTTTAATCAACTATAAAAATGCACATGAAGGTGACATTTTTATGAGCTTACCTTTAATGATTTTAGCGGTGTTTTCTATATTCTTTGGGTTTGTAACAAAAGATATGTTTATAGGGTTAGGTTCTGGATTCTTTTCAGATAATGCGTTATTCATACACCCTAGTCATGAAATCATGTTAGATACTGAATTTGGAGTAGCAACTTTATTTAAATTATTACCTTTAATGTTTACTATATCATTAAGTGTACTAGCTATTCTTTTATCTGAATTTTTATCTACTACATTAATTTCTTTTAAACTATCTAGAACAGGTTATAATATATTCAGTTTCTTTAATCAACGTTTCTTAATAGAATTATTTTATAATAGATTCGTTACAGGAACTGTATTAAAACTTGGGGGACAAACTACTAAAGTTTTAGATAAAGGATCTGTAGAATATATAGGACCGTATGGACTTGAAAAAGGACTATTAAACATAAGTAGTAATATTAGTAACCTTAATACAGGATCTGTTACAACTTATGCATTATACATTACTACAGCAGTAGTATTGTATATGACTTTTTCTAGTTATATAGATGTAAACATTTCACTATTATCTGTTCTTTTAGGGTTTACTTTATTACTGTCTAATAAACCTGTGTATTCTACCGCACTGACGAGTTCGAGTCAGATTACGATTCCGACTGACTACTTTAAAAATATGGTGGCACTATTTAAGACCAGAGCAAATTCTGTTCCTAAAAATAGACCTGAATTAATAGCGGTATCAGGTGATGATCTTCACTCAAATAGACAGTATGTTGATTCAAAAAAAGTTGATCTTGACGATAATCACAGTCAAATAATGAATCGGGCTCATCATGAATTTACACGACCTAATGCAACAGTAGAGCAACAACTTAGCCTCCATGATCTAGTTGTGTCTAGTACTGAGGCATTACTAAATTCACAAAGTTATTTAGATCAAGCTTTGCAAGCATGTATTAATCATTTATATATAATTCCTTTCCTAATTACGGGAGAGACTCCTGTATTCGCCATACTTTTTAGTTGATTAGGTTTATTAAGACATGAAGCTATACGGATTATTCTACGATATTATATATGTAATGCGTATACTTATATATGTAATGCGTATACTTATTTAAAGTATAGCTTAAAAAACATATGAAAAAAATAAGCATGAAGGTGATATCTTTATGAGTATACCTTTACTGATTTTAGCGGTATATGACTTTCTCTAGTTATATACATGTAAACATTTTACTATTATCTCTTCTTTTAGGATCATCTTTATTATTGAATAATAATAAATCTTTTAACTGTACGACGGGTTCTTTTCCAGTTTTCGGTTCTCTAATGAGAGGAAGCTAATGGATAGTAAGGGGGGGGGTAGGGGGGGTTGCGTCTGGCTAAACCAGCATATCTTAAAGGTTTATTAGAAAAGACTTTAGGGATTTAGTGGATAAGAGGGTGGTCTTACACTATTCAACAGTTAATTTCAAAATCAAAGAGAATTAATCAGAAGATTTCTTTTAAAGTAGCTTCTCTTACTATAAAATCCCGTGTGTCAGTAAATTATCTAAAGTTACTTTTAACCATACCTACCTCTAGTATTTCCATAATATATTTTTACTATACATATATGAAGGTTTGTTGGGATAGAGAAGGCCAAAGGGAAGTAAAAACCGTTTATATCGTGTAAAGTTAAAAACTTTATAGCTCTTTAAATACTATAATAAAGGTATATTACATGGCATTATTTCAAAACTATATAACACACATGGGACTAGTATAATGAAAGCGATTACGATTGGTAATAAAACAGTTCAACAATAAGACATAAGTTGGTCGTAACGAATTCTAGGGAATGAAGCTCTAGCTCATATGAACACAAATACCATTATACAAGTTTTAACTCCTATAACTATACCACTTATAGCTGTCCCTATAATTGAACTATAGTTATCAAAATCAATAACATTAAAGTTAGATCCATTATCTGTTAGATACATATAACTGTCTCCTGCAATAAATTGTAAAAGGTAAAAGTAAGGGTATAAAAAGTAATTAAAATCAAACAAGTAACCACCTAAAAATAAAATACTGTTTAAAATACAAATAAGTATTATACTAGCATATTCAGCTAAAAAGAAGAATACGAAAATAACAGCAGAATGCTCTGTCATAAAACCACTAACTAATTCTGATTCCTAAATTATAAATGATAAGTAAATACTCTTTTTAATCCTCCTGGGGATTTATTTTCAAGTAATATTTACCTTTAAAAACCAAACCATTATTAATATATTTACTCACAGTTACCTTAGACACACCCAAATGAACAGCTAGATCTGAAGCATAATCAAATGTTTTTAACAAACGGTTGTCTAAATCATAAATACCTACACCATTAGGATATTTAATTTTTTTTTTACTCCTCATAAGATTTTTAGTTTCTTCTGAGTGTGTTCTACCAAACATAGGATTTAATAATCCAGGTTTGCTAATTAGAAGTTTAGTTTGCTCATAATGATGTTTCCCTCAAAAAGGATGATTGCTTTTATCTTGCAATCTTTTTATCATTTTTTGTTTAGCACTATCTGTATGCTTATAGCCTTCTGAGCTAGAAGCATTTTCTAAAAAAATTATATAAATTGCTAAAGTTAAATTTCTTTATGTACATAGTTTTTAAGTCAGTTAATAATTTGGAACTAGTAGCTTTATCTTTATAAGTAAAGTATTCATAGATACAAAAATGAAAGTTATCTAAACCATCTTTTAAAATACCAGCCTGTAAAGCTTTGTTGGATTTTCTATCTAATAAATGTTCATTTAATCTTACATATAAATCTTTTGCACTACCTATGTATTGGTTTCCATTAACTTTATTCAAAAAACTATAAATACCACCTTTTTTTGAAAGAAGCTCCCGTTTGGAATGTATGTAATCTTTGTCTTTTAAATCTGTTAAAGTTATTATGGGTGTTGGAGTGTCCATTTTAGAAGAACTCGACGTAGAATAAAATCTACGTGATGTAAAGCTAAAATTAACATCTCTACTGTGAGGTATATTCATTTGGAATTGTCTTAATATCATTTATCTGATATATCACTATATCTGTGGTCTATATCATATACAACTATATAATTGTATTATCGCGTGTAGTCTCTGAGGATCCTACTCATAATTAAATTATTTTGGTTTCCTGCTGATTATCCTTTGTAATACATTTGACAAATTTAACGTTACTCTCTATACAACATGACAATAAGGTTGAATAGATATAGTTAAATGTATATATAAATTTAAGGGGTTTCCAGCATATAGCGATATTTAAAGAGGCCAAATCTTTTCGAAAATTACTTTAAAGTAATAAAAACTAGCCTCTGCCAAATCGAATGGTGCTCTATTTGTTTCTGCAATAGACCCTATGAAGAATATAATAAATATAGGGAATAAAGGTACCACATATCAAATAGCTCTTTGAGCTTCTATAATTACAGTTATATCTAAACTACCTGCTAATAATACTACTAATAGTATAGCAGAGCTTAAAATTAATTCGTAACTAATTAATTGAGCTGTACTTCTTAATGACCCTAAAAATGCGTACTTAGAATTAGCGGATCATCCTGCTAGTAATATACCATATGTAGCTAATGAAGACATAGCTAACATATATAGTATACCTAGATTATAATCTAGTAAGACTAAACCAGGACCGTAGGGTACAACAGCATACCCTAATAATGCAAAAATTAATGTAATAATAGGACCAAGAAAAAATAGTACTATGTTTGCTTGCGTAGGAGAAACATACTCTTTTAGTAAAAGTTTAAGAGCATCGGCAAATGCTTGAAGTAGACCATATCAACCTACTGCATTAGGCCCTAATCTTCTTTGCATACTAGCCATAGTTTTTCTTTCAGCTATTGTTACAAAGGCTACTGTTAATAAGACCGGTACAGTAACAGCCAATACTTCAAGAACGGACATAATTGTTGGTATATATAACATAGATAAAGTAAGTTATAATCATAAAATTGCATATAATTCTAGCGTATTTTAACGAATTATTGTAAATATATAGGAATCATATCACATATTTTAATTACACCGTGTTTTAACGAATAAGTTCACTATTATACAAGATATAAAATTGTTTTCTTTATCTTTACCGGGCTTTAACTAAAAGAATTTTACTCTTCTCCCCATTCCAGATAGTTTTCTATCATTGGGATGTATTATGTGACATATGTTTCATAACAAGTGTTAGCTATATAATAGGTAAAAGAACTTTGAAATAATGGTAAAAATACAATATTTTGGGGTTTGTTACATCACAAGTAAATATTACAGAATGTAACGAATAAATGCATAAAATATGTTAACCCTACATCTTATACTCATATTAGTATATTTCAGTGTAAACGTTTCAATGGTAAATAGATTGTATCATAAACATAGCTAAACAGTCTTTAATGGGAGAATGTTTTTAACCCTATTTTAGTATTATTTAAATATTTTTTTGTGGAAAGAATCTAATTTTTTTTTTACAGTATATATAAATTATTTTGCAGTATATATAAATTATTTTACCTATTTTACAATAGTTTCTTACTTTACTATACAATCTGTAATATTCCCAGACAAATAAAACAATACTTGTAACTATAGTAATTTCTGGTATATTAACTCTTAAATAATTTAAATCAAAATCGATAAATTTAAAATAAATAAAGAGTGAGAAAATTGTTAAAAACAAGCGTATAATAGTAAAACTATACATAGGGAGTATTGGAAGTATTGAAAGAACTGTGTTTTTATGTTCGTCTACCGCTTTTTCAGTATCCTCTACAACTTTCTGATTTTCAACCGCTTTTTTCTCCTCAATGTCTTTTTGATTTTCAACCGCTTTTCTTTTATCTATTTCTTGTTTAATCTGATCTAATTTAAGTTTAACCGTCGTATAAGTATTAAAACTACTTTTTGCTTCCCCTTCTAGATACTCCTGTAATTGTTGAATACCCTCTTTTCTTGAATTTCCACTCTCTTCATCGAAATACGTTTCATAGTGGCTCATAATTTCATTCATTTCCCTGTTTAAAGATTTATTTGCAATCTTATCTTCCAAAGATTTCGCTTTACGAAAGATTTTTAACTCGTCCCTAGCAGAACGATGACTTTCAACACTATTTTTGTAAAGAGGTAAATTTTGTTTCATTTCCGAGAAAAGCTCTTGTATAGATTTTTTATCTCACCCACCAGATTGTAAACACACACTGTTGAACTTATGCGGGTTAGGGTTGCATAAGCTAACTAGTGCTCTTTCTTTTTCTTGGTAAGGGTTATGAGGACCTAAAATTAAATGAATGGCTAATAATAAAATAGCTAATATAGGAATAAAGATAATAAAAACAGTAGTAGTAGCTGTTGTAGTAAAAAGTCCTGAAAAAATACCTATTCCTTTGTTTAAAAATAGGAAAAATAAGTTATCATGGGCAATAAAAGCAGAAATAAGTAAAATCGTAATTGTCGCTCTTGAATATAAAATAGATTTATCTCGTCTTAATGTAATTGAATTAGATAAAAGTAAAAAGATTAATGAAGTTATAACCATGTAAGAATAGAGAGAGATAACTCTCGCTACCACTCTTGGAAAAGACTAGTAGTTACCCTATATCTATTCTTTTTAAAGGGGGGGGGGAGGGAGGCTAGAAAAAGGCTAGAAAGAAACAAAGATTACCATTGTAAACTAGATAATAAAAATGGTAGACAGGGTCTAAAAGTATTCTTTAAGTATAATCTTACGAATACAGAAAGTAAACAATGAAAGGACTTAAAGATTCTACTAAATATAAATCACCTATAACCATTACTATTGTATGGACTAGAGGTTTTCCGTATTCTATTTGGTCAACAGCGATTTCTGCTGCTTCAGTAAGTTATTTAGTAGCAATCTTGCATACATTTATCGCCGGACCCACTCTAGCTGCAAACTCCTCAGAGTTTGCGGGGTTATGCGCGATAGCTGTTTCTAATGTACTAACCAGAGAGTCCCTCTGGTTTTCTAAAGCTGTAACCTCTCTTTGAGCATGCGCTTGTAAAACCTCTACATTGTCATTAGAACCCTCCCGCAAATCAGCTACTTCACTTATAAATTTAATGGCTACCTACTCAACTTTTTAGACCAAACGTACCGTTCCGAGTTTTTGAATTAATTAAGCTATGTTGTAAATTAGCTTTAACATGACCTCTTATCATAGGAGCTGATTCGTTATTGAAAGAAGAACGGATATTTTTTAAACTCCCTGCATATCTATATTTAAACACAGCTCTCATAGCAGTAAGTCTTCTTGTTAATCTACCAGACGCCTCAAATCTAACACCACTTACCACCTGTTGTTTTATATTGTTAACAACATTATTTTTGTTAGGTGTTTCTGTATTATCGTCAAAAGTAATAAGAGTATGTAAATCTGCTATTTTTGCCATTTGTAAAACGGCTTTTCGTAATACTCTCACTACCTTGTTTTTTCTATCTCTTAGTTTTAACGCAACTGCTGATGAAAATACATCACTATTTAGATATAAAGCTTTAGATTCAACTAAGTTAATTTTCGTTTTTTTACCATAAAGTTTTTCTAATAGACTAACTAAACCTAACTTTCCTCAGTTTAACATTATATTGGATAAAAGAGACATAGTAAAATGAATATTATTAGTAGAATGGAATAAAGCTTTTTTTAACTTAAAGAGGTTTTTTAACCGTCTACTATTATAGTTCGGAATTCTATAGAAATCAAAGTATATTTTTCTCAATTTTGTTCTAATGGAATATTCAAATAAATTAGTCTTTTCTTTAAAAAAAGTTGTGTTTCATTTATCAAATACAAAAAGGTTTTTTTTTAATAAATGAAGTAATCTGTTTTTAAAAAAAGGTATATATTGATTTTTTCTACCTACAACGACTTTTTTAAATTTAATCAAAGTAATTATTTTTCTAACTTTTTTCTCAAACCATGCTTTTTTTTTATTATAGCTAAATAATGTAATAAGAAGTCTACTATTTGTATGTTCTAACTCAGCTCTACTCGTATAAACCTTTTTTGCTGAATAACGAGATTTATTGTCTCTTCTGCGAGTCATCACCACCCTTTTGATTCTTATCATATTTAGATAGCTTTTTAAAAGTAGATTAAGAAAATAATTGTTAGCTACTAATGATTTAGTAAATGATTTATTGAAAGAGTAAATACTAGTATACCACTCTTTTGTTGAAAAAGGGTATAGACGACTATTTCTCTGGCTATCTTTATTTTCTGCAGCGACTTTCGTTACTATACCGTTACCGGATTTGTTAGCTCCGTAGTTTTGCTGGTTTTTTGTTTTTATGTAATAATCGAATGAATAAATAAAGGACTTAATCAATGGGATAGAGTAATGAATTGTAGGAAGTATGGGTATTTTTTTTTTCATTTATGCAATTTATTTTTTTTTTATTTTTTTTTTTATGGGCTTTAAGTAAAAAGCTTACTCTTCTCCCTACTGCACACTAAATAGAAATTTAGTGTGCAATCCATTTTTCTGAATGGGATTTGTTATAGTATTATTGCGGCTTATAAATTTTCTAGTAAATTTTAAGAAAATTACGTCAAAAATTACGTCGAAAATTAATTAGCTATTATACAATATATGCAACAAGTACAAGATACAGAATAGGGATAAATGGTAACATAGAAGTTAATCCCTATAAAAAAAACAGAGTTTTCATATAAGTTCATTACTAGAGAAATCTATTCGCATGCTTTTCATACTTTTCTCTATTCTCCTCTAAATTTTTTCATATTTCATACCAATCACCTTCTAAAGAAAAACGTGCACGTCTTTCTCTTATACCCATAGTATAAGGATTTTCTTTTTTCATTTTTTTAAATCTCATTCACGAGTCAGCACTAATTCAAATATCATCCTCGTACAAATTTCAATTTTGACCATGAAACATTCAATAATCTTTAGCTAGGTTACTATACTCCTGATCTATCTCAAGCTGGGCCTTTTTTTCAACAATATCGTCATCGTTTAAACACGAGCTATCGAAATCATCCGCCACAAACATTCTATAATAATGATATGCTTTTCTTGCGATAAACCTGTCGGTAATTACTTTTTCAAAAGGTTATTATTATTTACTAAATTTATCTCCACTAAAGTGTTTTCTACCATAGTCACACCGTACATTACAACTGTAAAGTATAAAAAGTATAAAACAGTACTTATTTGACCAAATTCAATAAATGGTGATTCTACGTGTTTGGCACCTAATTGCATTAATATTAAGAAATTAGCTATAAAGATAAAGAAAGCTGCTTTACTTAAAGGTCTAAATTGCATACCTCTTGATCTACTTACATCAGTAACTGGTAATAGTAATAATGCAAGAATAGCAGCAAACATAGCTATAACTCCTAATAATTTGTTAGGAATAGATCTTAATATAGCATAGAAAGGAAGAAGATATCATTCCGGAACTATAGCTGCAGGAGTTTGCATAGGATTTGCCATAACATAGTTTTCACTATCACCTAATACGTTAGGCATAAAGAACACAAATAAAGATAATACAAATATAAATGCAAAAACTGTAATAAGATCTTTAAATATGAAGTAAGGGGCAAAAGATATTCTTTCATAGTTTCCTGATACACCTAAAGGATTTCCTGATCCTGCTGTATCATGTAATACTATTAAGTGCATTAGTGCTAAAGCAGCTAATACAAAAGGTAAAACAAAGTGTAATGAAAAGAATCTGTTTAATGTTGCATTGTTAACGGAAAAACCTCCTCAAATGACGGTTAATTTAGAACATTCTTTAACTATTTGTTCTCATCATATTTCACTAATGATGTTTAGACTATATCTTCAACCAATAATTTATTTGGTTGTGGGGTTCTTATATCGAGCTTATTGTTGGTGTAACTCACTCATTAGTCGTTGAACGTTCTTGATCCATTCATTAAAGAACACCGGATCAAGCTCCGCTGCAAATTGTCTAATAAATCGGAGTATGTTTATTAGATGTCCTTGCAATTATCCCCATTTGCCATTGAAACATTACTGTTTCAAGGAGCCCATTAATCACAGAATTTATGATTTTTTTTTTTGAAGAAAGAAAATATAACCTATAAACTAGAATACTGTCTCAGGAAAATAAAGACTATTATAACGCTTACTTGCATGTAAAGAATTTAACCATTTCATATAGTGAATACCCTTTAATCCAACTAAAGGATGTAGACCCGAGAATGAAAAAAAATTTATAACCTTTTGTATATCAGACTTAGAGCTAACACTAAATTGATTATAAAGTCCTTTTTCTGTTTCTATTTTTCTATTTGTTTCAAACACTAGTTTAAAAGCTTCAAATAAATTAACATGTATTCTTTGTTTTAACTGAAAACAACCATCATCATTTTTTTTTACGAAAAATGAACCTTCGGACATTGCAAATCCTACTAATCAATTTCTAAAGAAAAGTAGTTTTGTATAATCCAAGGGTGTTTTAGGTAATTCACAAAAAGCAGGTACATTTTCTATAGAAGAAATTTTGTCAAAAGTTCTTAAATCATTTTTTAAAATGTACATAGCTAAATTAAACTGATTTGTTCTAGTTTCAGTTAAAAAGAATATATTGTGATATAAAAATAATGGAAACACTATCTCTTGTAGATCTGTTCTATTAATAACTAATTTACAAGTAGGACTTCTATTATCCTTGTAAACATTTAATTTACCTACTTTTAGTACTGAATTTATATATTCCAAGGTAGAAAGATCTTCTAAGTGTAATGATATAACAAGTTTCATAGTTATAAATCCTTTAGATGTTTTGGTAATCTGGATATATCCATCTCCATCTACTAGTCCAGCAAAAAAAGCCAAAAAAGATACAGGAATGTTAATGTATTCTTGGTTTTCTAGTCTAGAGCTATTTTTCCCCCTCTTTAAAGCATTTTTATGTACAGTACCTATTAAAGGTAAACTACTCCTATATATTGCTTCTGGATAAATTTCTGTGATTTCTTTTAACTCAACAATATCTTGACCTACTCAAGGTATAGCACTCATAAGGTTAGTAATAACAGTTGCACCTCATAATGACATTTGACCATAAGGAAGAACGTACAAATATACTTAATATAAATTAAAAGACACTTATAAGAAGCTAGAATAACTTTGAATTCGTATATCCTATTAGTCATATTATATGACTAAATATTCCGACTGTGCATTAAGCATCATTTCAGACACCCATTAGTGACCCAGCCTGTCGCGATCATATAAATAACCGACGATCTCTAACTTTTAGTCCTATATTCTATCAAACTTAGCCTTTATCTGAATAAAACAAAACTAAAAATTCTTTGATCGTTTACACTAACATTGCCAAAGAAAATTAAATATCTCTTCAATAACCCTGTCGGGCTATTCTACTTTACTTTTTATTTTTTTTTATAAATTGCATAAAAAGTTATACTCGTAGGACTATAATTTAAATTCGAACATACAACAATATTTAAACATATTTAACAATTCAACGTCTTCTTAGTATCTGTTTTGGGGTTTGTAAAGCCCTGTTTATGGTTTTTGGAGAACAACCTAAAGATTGTGATGCTTCCGTTATACTAGAAAATTCACCATATACTGTATAGTCCATATTATAAGCTATTATAGGTTTAGATTGTTTCTTCATATTTTGAATAGCCTGTTCTGAATAAACAGGTTTTGTTTTATTTAAAGAAGATTCTCTAATTGCTTCAATAGTACTAGGTGACAAATTTCTACCTTTATTTAAACTACCAATAGCTATTCTACGTTCTTCACTGTAAATAGCTTTCATATGTAATCTAGTAGTTTCGCTATGTTTATAACCAAAACTTGAACCCGCTTCAGTCAAAATGTTATAATTTGGTAATAGAGATTTTAAGTAAAAGTCCTCCAAATCTAATAATCTTTTGTTATTTTCTTTGTTCACTATCTCAGGAAACAACTCTAAAACCATAAATGCAAAACTAGATATACCATATTTCTTTACGGCGTTTTTTACTATTTTACTACCATGGAAATTAAATAAATGATTAGAAAATCTAGCATTAAATCTACCAGTGGAAGCTGATCCTATGTAATAATCAAAAGTAACTTTATTAAAAATTAAATAAATACCACTAAGTTCACGAGTATCATTTAACACTTTAGATCTAACAGTTTCATCATGCAGATTTTCATATATAAAGACGGGATTCAGGTTTTTTTCGCTAATAAAATTTTTTACTTGTTGACTAATTGAATTACGTTTAGGTGTCACAGAAAAATGTCTTATACCTATTTTGCCTGGTTTATTTGATTTTGTAAAGGGTTTATAAGAAGAGTTGTGTTTTTTTAAATTGTTTTTTGTATTGGTGTTAAATTTAAATCATTTTGGGCTATTTGACAAACCCAGGAAAGCTGTAGCCATCATTAAGATAAAGATAACAGTACCAATTGTTCATACTAGAGTTCTTGGTGCTCTATATGATCCATAGTACATACCTCTACCTATATGTAAGTACACTATAAAGAAGAATGCTGAAGCAGTATTACTGTGTAAATAACGTATTAATCATCCATTATTTACATCACGCATAATCTAAAAAAGATTAACTGTTTACCTAAGTTTAATCCCTAGACGTTATATCTCTAACATTAGATTTTTCAATCTAATAGGACTATACCACCATAGCTATATCTATGTAAAGCATCTAGTCTCTGAAGAATCTACTCATAATAAAAATTATTTTGGTTTCCTGCTGATCATCTATTGTAATATTTTTACAATTTATACGTCACGCTATAAACAGCTTAAGAACAATCCTGGCTAAGTAATAGGTTTACGTTTGTAAAACTTTAAGAGTTTCCAGCACATAGCTTTATTTAAAGAGCACATTATGCTTACATATGCTCAACACTGTTAAAAGCTTCTGCTACACTAGGGTTATAGTGCATTGCTAATGTTACACCTGTAACAATTTGTATAATTAAACAGAAAGCTAATAAAGAACCAAAGTTTCACATGTAACTTAAGTTTAGTGGTTGTGGAGAATCTACCAAGTAAGAATTAGCTAATCTCAAAATAGGGTGACTTTTTAATAATCTCATTTCTTTTATTTTTTATTTTTATTATTTTTTTATTTATTAAAGTGTTTACAGTACCGTTAGCTATTCAAGTTTTTGCCAATGGGCTACTAAAGTGAAGTGATCTTAGATAGGTAAACTAAAAATATTTCTTTTTATTCTTATTGGTTAAATTATGAGTTTTAATTTTTTCATTAAAAAAATTGCGGTATACAAGCTATATCTTATTATACGCTACTATTAATTACTATACATTTTTTTTTTGGTTCAATAAAATGATGATCCGAATTTTAGAAGTTGGCATAAAAAATTTATTAAATAATACCTATTCTATTAAAGTTGCCGTAGAAATTTATAAAATCATCGCGATTTTATTGGAAAATCATCTATTAGAAAAATATTATTGTCAACGAAATGAAAGAACAATTCCAAATTTTTAAACAGTCTTTAATTATGCCTGTTTAAGTAAGTTTCTAGGCGTATAATTAGTGCATTAAGATTTCTTGTATCAAATCTAATCCCATACTTACCCAAATTCATATAAATATTTTCTAGCCTGCTAACAACTGAATAATTTTGGATGTTGTCATCCAGATCGATAACCAGCTTACAATCCACAAGATGAAATTTTAAACCCTCGAAACGAAAAGTTCTAGATGTATTGTTTAGGTTATTTCTAGCCGTATATAACACGTCTTTTCTAGCTTTTGGGTCTCTAACTAAATTGGAAATTTCTATTTCAGTTAGAGGATTTTAAGTCTTTCGGTATAGACTTAGATATAAACCCATTACCGGAGTATTAGGTAAAAAAACACGGTCTATATATACTTAAAAAAAAAGGCACGGTCTATAAATGATTAAAAAAAAAGGCACGGTCTATAAATGATTAAAAAAAGCACAAATTATAAAAATAGTGGTCGTAAAATGGTGTAAACACCATTTTAAAAAGTTCTATTTTACAATTTTATTCATTAGAGAATGTATAGATATACCATTTTGTTCAAGTAGTTTGTCGGTATTACGAGATTTACCCAGTTCTTTTTTTATAATTACTTCTTTCTGTTTATGGATATCACTATGAATTTTTTTTACGTGCTGTAAATCTTTTCTAAAATATTCACTTTTTATATCTTTTTTACCCCCTAATTTTTCCTGAATTGCTTTTGAATTGGTCTCAAAAATTTGAAACATTTCGTTGCTTTTCTTGTAATAATCATTATTATATTTACGCTTCGCTTTTCAATAATCATGTGAATTTGACACTTCTGCTTTAGAATCGATCTCAGCATGTATTAATTCAACTAACCTCTCTCTATCCTGTACACTAAGGTGTGTATCGTAAAGTTTGATAAAATCTACGAAAGGAAGTAGCATTTTGGCATAGTACCTATTTTCTATGTCGTGGTACACATCCGAAGATTTTTTTAGTTCCGATAGTTCTTGTACCAACTCTTTAGGAGGATGGTCCATAGGAATAAGTTTCCTTATTTTGTAAGAACTAGATTTAGAATACTTAGCTTTAGCACCTTCTATTTCGGAACCCTTCGTTTTTGAAACGGAACCTTCAGCCTTAGAAACGGAACCTTCAGCCTTAGAAACGGAACCTTCAGCCTTAGAAACGGAACCTTCAGCCTTAGGAATGGAACCTTCAGCCTTAGGTACGGAACCTTCATCTCTAGGATTAGACATAGAAAAAGTAGTTGCTGCACTGGTATTGCTAGAAAGAGGCATAGGACCACCAGGTCCACTAATAGCCGGAGACGTAAGGAAAATGTTTTTAAACCACTCATTTATCACAAAACGAATCCCACCTAAACTACAAAAGTAAGCCAAACTTTTTCAGTTATCTAAATTAGTAAAAATATCGAATTCCAGATAGTGGAAGAAAAGTAACCTAATTGCATAACCAATAATTGCAGTAATAAAGCTACTAATTAAACCAACTATAAATGTTTTGTTAATAGTAAACATAGCACTTTGTAAAGACTGGCTACAGCTGGGTTCTTTTATATTTTTGGTAATCATAAGATAGAAAAGTTCTAGGATTTTTCTGGAAGTAATGATCCAAATTTTTCTGATTAGTATTGTTATTGAACCTATTATATGTATTTTTCTAATTACTATTGTTCTTGAAATCATGATAAGCATTTTTCTAATTACTATTGTTCTTGAAGTCATGATAGGAATTTTTCCAGTGATACAGATTCTACAACAATTGGCATAGAGCTGTGTAATATACCACATATTTCTGAACACTGCTAATTATTTTACAGTTATTGTAAAAATCCCTAGAGATATTTAAAATTTTTTACAGTTATCTTTTTAACAAAAAAGATAAAAATAGTTACATTTTTCTGCACCTTTTCAGGAGGGGACTGACTATATCTTAAGCATTATTACTAGTAATAACACCAATCACCTTTTAGTCGATGAACTGCATACCTAATACTTTATATTAGGTACTTGGCTGCGGATTGCCCATTGAGTAATAAATCTTGATTTTACTGTACCACGAGTCATTACCTGTGCCATAAGTTATGTTACCATACTTACTTAGTTAAGATTTCTTTAGGGGGTTCCCGCAATTTGATGATTTATAACCATAGGTTCACTACAGTTTTGGCCATTGTTCAATATTTAACCGTAAAAAGTTCCTAACCTGTTTATTAAAACTGAGAATTGATTTAATCTACCTGGGTAAGCATCACACTTAACACCTAATGCTGGTATAGCGAATGAATGGATTACATCAGCAGCAGTAAGAATAAATCTAGTGTGTGTAATTTCAGGAAGAATAACTCTATTATCTACTTCTAACATTCTTAAAGCCCCTTCTTCTAAGTCAGATTCAGGTACTAAGTAAGAATCAAATTCTACAAAATCTCCATCACTATTTAAGAAATCTGGGTACTCGTAACTTCAGTATCATTGGTGACCCTCTGCTAATACAGATAATGAAGGATCAGTAACTTCATCCATTAAGTATAATAATTTGAAAGAAGGGAAAGCAATTAATACTAAAATTAGAGCAGGTGTAATTGTTCAAATTAATTCTATTAATGTCGATAATAATAATATATTTCTATATTCTTTGGACTATATCATCATATGTTAGGGTTACCTACTGCATATGTCTCACGTGTAGTCTCTGAGGATCCTATTAAGGTAAGTACCTTTTAGTTTCCTGCTGATAATCCATTGTATCATCCATTAAAGTTGTCACTAGTCATTAGTATTTAAGGCTTTAGGAGTTTCCAGCATTAGTGAGATTTTTTTCATAGTTGTTCTAATTATATTCATTTATTTAGGGGCTTGCCCCGAAAATTTATATCTATCTTTAAATACCTCCCCAGAATGCATATAGTTAATGATAGTACTACCGCTAATACCTAAAAACAAACCTGCTTTTCTAGCAGAAATGAAATTTCCTATAAATTTAAATCCTTCTAAATTACATTTTTCATAAATATTAACAGGATTACCTTTAGTTTTACTCATTTTTTCTAAAGTACTAGGTAAATGTTTTCTACCTATAGCTTTTTGTTTCATAAGCTCTCTAGTTTCGTCAGTGTGAGTTTTACCATAGAAATAATTATCTTGGCCTCTTCTCATAGAACTCATAAGTTCTTTAGTTTCATCAGTATGAGTTGTATCATATAAAGAAGAATTTGTTCCTGTATATTTACCTTTTAAGCTTAGACTACGCTTATCTTTACTTTCTTGTGTATGTTTATAACCTGATGAACTTCCAGCTATTTTTAGTGTATTATATACTGGTTTTATAGTATCCATATAATATTGCTCTCTTTCGTTTAAAATATCTTTGTCACAATATTCTAAAATACTAATAGAAAAATTAGCATAACCATATTTTATTAAAGCTCTACTTATAACAAGAGTATTTTTATTATTTAAATAGCTTAAAGTAAAGTATTTTGTGAATCTTTTAGCTAAATCACTAGATTGACCAACATACTTATCTTTATTAAGTAAATTTGTAAAAAGGTATATTCCAGATTTATTTTTATTTTCATCTATAATTTGTTTTTTAAGGGTGGCATTTTCATATAATTTTATTACATCTATTTCTGTTTGGGTAGACAAAGTCTTTTCCTTTATTTCAGAAGTTGAAGAAGTGGAAAAGTGTTTTTTTTGAATATAATTAGAGTACTTTTGAATCGGCACATATTTACCGTGGTTAAGATATTTATTACTTATAGGTGACTTTGCGCTATCAAAATTTTTGATAATAGCTCCTTGTATTCAACCAACACTAAATAAAATAGCAACTAAGTAATACATAATGTTATCATGTAATTCGATTAAGGCTTCCATTTGTGGGCTAGCACTATCTTGGAAGTAAAGTCCTCAAGCTCTAGGTGCATCACAGCTAGTAACAGAAAAACCGAAAGAGTAGATTAGAGTAGCTAAAAAACAAACCACTAATAACAACCCAGCATACTTATAAATAGTATTTTTATTTATGTTATAGTAACTTTGTAATAAGTATCTACTATTTTTATTAGAATACAATGAAAACAAGATATATATAACAGATAAACCTAATCTACTTGTTGTAGAAAAAAATAATCCAGCACTAAAGTAAAGGTCTGGATCTGCAGCATCAGTGTAATCCAGAGCCTCATTTGTTACATTTTTAACATTACTTACCGCTTTATCATATAATTCCCCAGCGTTAGTTTCTTGACCCTCTTTTACCTCGTTACTTTCAGTAGATTTCTCTATAGATTGCGTAATTTTACTTTTTAACTCGTTAAGATCCTGAATCTTACTGTCAGCTTGTTCTCTAATTTTTACTGGATCATTATCATTAGATTCTGCCGTTCTAGATATACTCTCCTCAGTATCAGCTTTTTCTTCTAATTGATCAAGTAATTTTTCTGTGTCAGTAATACTACTTTGTAATGGTAAGCTAGTAAATGCATGAGGTTTAGGTGGGTTACTTAATGCTCATTCTAATCCTGGAGCACATTTATCTTTAAGTATTCTTAAGTAATCACTAAATAGTTGAGGAACCGCTCAAGGGTAACCAAATATAGCTTTCCCTTTAACAAGTTGTAAGTATACTATGTGTAAGAATAACACAGTAGCAGCAACAGAGATAAGTGAACCAATACTACTAATAAAGTTTCAACCTGTAAAGGCGTCAGGGTAATCACTAATTCTACGTGGCATACCTTGTAATCCTAAGAAGTGTTGAGGGAAGAAAGTTAAATTACGTTTAAAAACCGGACTATATCTTAACCATAAATATATGGCCTCTTTCGTGTAGTCTCTGAGGATCCTACTCATAATAAAATTATTTTGGTTTCCTGCTGATTGTCTAGATATACTTACTATTTTTAGACCATCTACTGGTCTATTAGTTAAGCCTTGTGAGAGTTCCCAGCATATAGAAAGATTGGTAGGGGCTAATTTATTAATTTTGAGTTTAATTACGCGGTAAAGATTGTAATATTCAATTTTCGTCATTTATGGATGTATATTTATTTGTGTCTAAGTTCTTTTTAATTAATGTCCATCTTACTTTAAAATGTTGTCTAGCAGCATTTATAGAAGGGAATATTAATTCCTCATTCTTTTCATTATAACAAAAAACTAGGGCTCCTCCTATACCATACTGAGGAGATAATTTACCTTTTAAACCTTTAAAGGCATTACCATTTTTTAAATAAAATTCCTTTATACCTTCGCTAATAGCATTTTTGGTCTCATCTGAAGTAGTATACCCAAACTTAGGATGATTCTCTTTTTTCAAAGTTTCCTTTACCTTATTTATGGTATCAATACTATGAGTAAATCCAAAAGAGCTTCCTGCAATCTTTAATAGGTTATAACTTGGCTCGTAATGATCGATTCACTTTTGTTCTAGCTTTACACATTCTATTGCGTCTTTTTCACAAAATTCCAATATAGCTAAAGAAAAGTTATTAAGTCCATATTTCTTGATTGCTCTTATGAGTATTGTTGTACCAATTTTATCAGAATTTGCGTAATAAAAATGACTAACCATTCTTTTAGATAAATTAAGACTACTACCTACATACAAATCATTGGTTACGTCATTGATAAATAAGTATACTCCAGATTTGTTTTTTAGCTCTTTGTAAATTTTTCTTTTACTTTCCTTAAGGTCTTTAAAATAGATAACAAAATTATTTGGTGAACTACCCTTATTAGGGCTCCCATTTGAAATATTTCTATTACATGCGTTTTTAAACTCAAAATTTCTTCCATTTAACCTAACCCCTGTAAATAAAACTCAGAAATGAGCTTTAGAATAAAGTAAGTTATAATCTAACCCTAATATTTTAGGTATTCAGAAGTATCATCCACTAAATAAGGCAAATACGGCACCCATACTTAACACGTAGTGGAAATGCAAATTTAAAAGTATAGAGATTAAGTAGTCTATACTTTCTAAATGGTGGACTATATCATTATCTAATTTTTTCTACAAAAGGTACCTTTTGTCATAAAGGGTTTTTATATTGAATTCAATCTAATATAAATTCAGAATATATTTTATATTCAAAACTTTCTTTAGGTTCATTTTTAAATTCTCTTATTTCAATAAACTTTTTAATTTTTGATATTCTATAGAATTTAAAATCTGAATATAATCTATTTTTCATGAAATATTCATATAAGAATACCATACCTTTTACGTTTTGGTATTTATATGATATAGAGTTATGAGATTTCCTAAGTAAAACAGCGGGTTTATAATTTGGTATAACATTATCTAAATTTAGTTTACTACTAAATTCGTTATTTTCAAATTCTAAGTTACATTCTATTCTATTTCCGGCATAATTATATACAATGGTACCGTCTGTGTCAACTAAACCAGCTAAGTAAGGATCATTAGCTTGAATATTGTAATCTGCTTGTTTATAAGCTATGCCTAAATAATCGCAAGATTTTTGTAATCCTGGGACTTTTAGTCTAATTAAACCATTAATATTATTAATTAATAATAACATTTCCTCTTTTTTACTTATAATTCAAATAGAGTGAGGCTTATTCTTATCAGATCTAATCCTACCCATATGTAATATATTTTGAATGTAACTTAATATTCTGATATCTCTGTTATGCAATTTAATTCTAATAGTTTTTAAAACGATATTAGAATTAACATTTCTAATATCAAAGTTACCATCGCCGTCTATAATACCAGCTAATCATTTAAAAAATTCTTTATTTGAAATATTTTTACCTTTTGAATCAGATATTTGGCGTGTAGTCTCTGAGAATCCTTTACAGTTTTCTGCTGATTGTATGTTCGTACTTGTTAAAAATACAGGTTTATTGTTATTTTGACTATATATAGTTAGAAATGTTAAATTTCTAGAGGCATCTATTTTAAAAAGATAATAATATAATATACATAGTAAACAACAACCTAAAAACATGGTTTCCAGCATATAGCCAAATGCGAAATAATCGCCTCCGGGGAAAAGATTATTAAGGCCCAATTGAGCAACTACGTAGTAAGTATCGTGGAAAGCAATATCAAGTGATGCGTTCGCAAGAACCACACCTGATAATCCCCCAATAGTAAACATAAATACGAAACCTAACGCAAAAAGTAATGATGGTATGAAATGTAAAGAACCACCATAACAAGTTGCTAATCAAGAGAATATTTTAATACCAGTAGGAACTGCAATAATTAAAGTTGCAGCAGTGAAATAGGCTCTTGTATCTACATCAAGACCTACAGTATACATGTGGTGACTTCAAACTACAAATCCTAAGATACCAATAGAACACATGGCGTAAACCATACCAAGGTATCCAAACACGCTCTTGTTAGAGTTAGCTGAAATTGTAGTACTAATTATACCAAAACCTGGAATAATTAAGATGTAACGAAATTTTGACTAAAGGAATAGCTGTTTATAACAGTCTTTTCTCATTAATACTCAAAAACTTTTATATTTTTGTTAGGACTTTATCTTGAGTTGTAATATTTTCTTCATGACGATTTAGTAAGGATTTAATTTTTATAATTTTAGATATCCCTTTTTCTGTTAAATGTTCTTTGTCTTGTATTAATCTATACACTTTTCTTCATCTTAAATAGCTTACATGCTTTCTAGACTGTAGGTGATATTGATCAAAATATTTTATAACCTTTTTAGCAGAACCGAAATTAGTAGAACCATAGTAATAGGTATCTTGAGATTTTCTATATCCAATGCTTCCACCTAAGTATTCCTTTACCATTTTTAACAATAAATCACTTTTTTGATCTATTTGGTAATTTAATCTTATTTCCGGCTTATTTCTCGTAATACGTTCAACAATTTTAATTTGAAAACTGGCCTCTGCATCAGAAAAACCTGCTAATCAGTGGTTATCTAAATTTTTGCTTGAATCTAAAGTAAAATGAATGTTTTGATCTGTATATTTACTATGGTTCAATACATTATTAACTACTTGATCAAATCTGTGTTTTGTTCTTAATTTTCCATTTATCAGACTAATTACGTGTAACATACCTTTTTTATTAGCTATAATTAAAAGGTATGCGTTTTTATCCTTTAGTTTTTTTACATTACCGTAGCCCAATTTTTCTTTCAAGTAATAGGCTAGGAATGCATCTGGATAACTAAAAACTATAACTAGTTGTTGGGCTTTACTAAAATGACCATCTCCGTCAATTAATCCTGCTAGATAATAACCTAATTGATTATTATTTAGAGGCTTCAAGTGTTTAGGAACGTGATCTGATACACGCCTAACATTTTCTGAATTTACTACAACTCCGTCGCGTAAAGTCTCTGAGGTTCCATTTTTTATAGTTAAAATGTTACCGGCTGATTTGCTTCTTTGTTTTAACTTTTTTACTGTGTCATTTAAGATGGAGTATTTATCACTATATGGCGAAGCAGTCCCAGCATATGGCAACGTTAAGAGGCCTACATCCGTAACCTCTGGGTGACCAAAAAATCAAAACAGATGTTGGTATAATATAGGATCACCACCACCTGCTACTTCAAAGAATGAAGTATTAAAGTTTCTATCTGTAAGAACCATAGTAATTCCACCGGCTAAAACAGGTAATGATAATAATAATAAAACAGCTGTAATAACAACTGCTCATGCAAATAGTATTAATTTGTGTAATCTTATTCCAGGACTTCTCATATTAAATGTAGTTGTCATAAAATTCATAGCTCCAAGTAAACTTGAAATACCAGAAAGGTGTAATCCAAAGATAGCTAAATCCACACTTGGACCACTATGACTTTGTATTCCTGATAATGGAGGGTAACAATTTTTGTTGATAACTTCATTTTTAAATATTATAAACTAATGTTATACTCAATAATTTTTTTTTATTGTTCGGACTATACCATCATCCTTCATCTAAAACTTATGAATTTTTTATTTCTAAGAGTTGTTTTCTTATTTTTCTAATTGTGTCTCTAATTTTTGAAAGTTTTTCAAAATCACCTTTGTTTTTAACATATGATCTAGCTCATATTTTATATTCTAATGATTTAACCCCTTTCATTGTATCTTTAAAATAATCAATAAGGCGTTCTATTGTTCTAGAGTTTGTTGTATCTAATATATAATGATTATGTATTTCTTTATATCTTACTTTACTAGGTATATGAAACACCAATCTTATACTTTCTAAAACTATATCATCTAATTTTTGAGTTAGACCAAATCCATGAACAATTCTTTTAGAATCTGTTGATACTAAATAAAAACTACCTTCAGCTTCTATAAACCCAACTATTCAAGGTTTAGTCATTATAGTATGTATTATGTCTATTTCAGTTAAAGGTAAAGATATATTATTTCAAACTGGAGATAAATAATTATCATCTTTCTTACTGTTTTTAAGAATTAAAAGATCTTTATCTTTTTGTTCTTTAGATATACTATCATTATTTAAAATAGCCAAAGCTTTTTTAAATCTAGAATAATCAAAGTATTTGCTAGTCAATAAAGGATATTTATCAAAAATAGGTAATATTATGTTTTCTATGTGTTTTCTGTCTCTTATAAATAATTGTCCTTTATTGTTATCTTTAGTAACAGAACCTACAGTCAATTCTTTCTTTATATAATAAAGTAATCTTAAATTATATCTAGATTGAGCTATTTTATAAGATAAACCTCATTTACCATTAGAATAATTAATAGAAAAATTTCCATCACCATCTGTGACACCAACTAATCATTGTTCAAAATAAGCTTTAGATAAGGGATGCTCTCCGTTTAGTCTCTGATGGATAAATCTATTTATCCAGGCGTGTTGTCTTTGTGAATCATACATTTTTACGTACGTATTTCTTAATGTGAGCATTGAAAAACTTCTTTTAGGATCAAGGATATTATTATTCATTGAAAAAAGAAAGCTTTGCTCTAGAAAACATGAGTAGTATAAATTATTTAAAAGAGTTTCACGCATCGAGGAAAGTTTTATTGCCTCTATGTTACCATAGAGCAACTCCTTACATTCAAGAGTTCAACCTGTACCTACACCATTTTCAATTCCACCTGCAAATAAGAATAAAACAATACTAGGTATTAATAATAAGTAACTAATATTATTAAGTCTAGGGAACCCCATATCAGGTCCTCCTAATCCTAATGGAAGTAAGAAGTTACCAAAACCTCCAATTAAAGCTGGCATACGCTTCTCACTAACTCTCGTTAATGCGCGGACTATATATTTACCTTTAAATAATTTATATTTACTAAGGTATTCACGTGTAGTCTCTGAAGAACCTACTATATAAAAGCGTTTAATGCTACGATGAGCCCTTTTATAATTGGTTTCTGGCTGATTGCCTAATCCTTTGAAATGTCACTGTATTACACCGCTTTTATATAAAATAAAGTCTGTGTTACTAGTTCCAAAGGTTCTAAAGGGATCCCAGCAGACAGTGAATGTAAAGTAAGATGTTTCCATCTTACCTGGCCATGCCATTATATATTAAATTTATAAGTAAATTTTCATTTACCTCGATAATAACCTGATTTCTCTCCTTTTAAGTATTCTCTAATAACCTGACGGTCACCTTTTAAATGTTTAGCTAAACTATTTAAAGAGTCAAATTCTAAATTTTTCTTAGGTTCATCTTTAAACTCTGCTAAGATAGATTTAGCTGCAGGGTGTTTAACATTATAAACATTTCGTTTATGTGCAACTAAACTTTTAATTTTATCCGAAGGGATTAAACTAGTTTCAGGAGACTCTTCTATTAAATCTAAAGAAAAAAAGTAAGTATCTAGATATATATTACCTAAGCTTAAACAATCATTTAAAGTATTGTGATGTATATTGATCAAATCATATGCTTGTTGTTTTGAATCAAATGTATATAGCAAAAAAAAATCTTTAACATTATACATGTATACTGCTGTACCTCTTTGTTTACGAAGATTTTCACGCATTTCTTGACTCATCTGGGTAGCGGCTGATTCGTCCTTCTTTTCAAATAAATACTTACCTTTGTAAAGTTTTTTATTTTTAATATGATAACGAACAGTAAATTCACTACAACCTATAGATTCTGCTAGTTTATAGTTAGAAGAGTAAAATGTAGTTTGATTAGTTTCTTTATTAAAAACTTTCACTTTAGAACCTATTGCTTCACTCATTTTTCGTTTTGTCTCTTCAGTATGAGTTTTATTTAAAAATGGGCTAATTTTTCCTGTACGAAGGTCACTCAATATTTTCTTTGTTTGATCAGAAAATATTTTACCTGTACGAGTATCACTCATCTTTTGTTTTGTTTCTTCTGAAATAGATTTACCTTTAAGTGAATTACTTATTTTAAATCTAGTTTCTTCAGAATGTAGCTTACCTAAAGATGAGCTTGCATTAGATAAAATGTTATATTCAGGGTATAAATAGTCTAAATAATACTGCTCTCTAGTGATTGTATCAATAGAACTACAATACTCTAATATTTCAAGTGTAAAATTAGAATGTCCATATTTTTGTATAGCACTTAATATTTTACTTTTAGATCTATTTAGTACCTCTTGAATACTTTTTTGAGAATAATAAACACTAAATCTTTTAGATAAATCAACCGCAGAACCTATGTAAGAATCACCCGTTAATGTATTTACTCAACGATATACTCCTGATTTTCCTTTGTTTTCTTTAATGGCTAAATTTTCTTCGTTTGAATCATATATAACTAAAGGAGTTATACTTTCTTCATGCCCAGAACCACTAGCAACTAGATCTACATTAAGATTTGGTTTTAAACTATCAATAAAGTATTGTTCCAATTCCACTACCTGTTCTAAACTAGAATTGTCTTTCATAATACAGATAGTTAACTTAATATTAGTAAAACCATGTTTATTTAAATAACGTAAAACCCTTCTTGCTTTAGTCTTAAGTATAGATGGCATAAAATAAGAACTTATCCTATTATAGAGATTAATGGAATGTCCCACATACATGTGTTTACCATCTAAAGTTTCTCATACGTAGACACCTTTTTGTTTTTTGGAAACATTAAGTACAATATCCCTATTATTAAAAGGATCATCTACTAATACTTTAACGTAATTGTGTTTTTTGCCATTACTGTTTTCGTGTGAGTTATCCCCATTATAAGGGTTTTTTCTATTCTTATGGTAACCGTCATTATTGTTATCACATTCATTTACTAAGGATGAATTGTTATTATCACTATTTACCGTTTTTTTTTCAGAAAGTAAGGTAATAGGTTGCGAATTTAATATAAAATGTTTTTCGACCATGAAGAAGATCATTATTATAGCGTGAGCAGTAATAATACTGTTATATAATTGGTTATCAGCAATATACTGAACACCAGGTCCTGACAGTTCTAATCTAATTAAAACAGAAAAGGCAGTTCCTATTAACCCTGCGAATAGTGCATATATTAAATATAACACTCCAATGTCTTTAGCATTAGAAGATAGAAATCATCTTTCGAATCACATACTAATCCCTGATGTTTTCATTGTTAGATCGTTGTACCTACCATCACTATCACTTTCAGATATTATCATTTTGCTTTTAGAAAAGGTAATAGGATTAGAAGAGGTCACACTTTTCTACAGAAATCCTGTAGTTGTATATTTCTTAAAAAGAAGAAATATAGTAAAAAAAAGTTCATTTTACTACAGGTGGTGCAAATCACACAAAAAATATAAAATGCTTATTATTATTAATAGTACTTAGTTATTTTATAAATTTATTCAACTTTTCTATTAAAACTCATTTTATTTCTTTTGGATTCTTATAAATTTTTATCTATTCTATGCTTTAAAGAAAGATCGGTTATCATTTTTGACGATATTTTATATTTTCTTTTTTCTTTTTTTTTTTCTTTTTTTCTTTTTTCTTTCTTTTTTTTTTATGCTCAGTTAAAAGTTTTAGAAAAATAAAAAAAAAAGAAAGGCCGTATAACTTTCTTAGTAACGAGAGCCCCAGTAAAGGTGTTTCTAGAAGAAACAATTATTTATTGCACGTTTTCCCTTTATACATTTTTCTATTGTTACAGTTCATTATCATTTTTTTTTTCTGGTACTCCTTTTTTTGGCTAGTACTCCTTTTTTTTTAAAATGGTTTATTTTTCCAATCATTTATTTTTGCTTAAGAAAAAAAATAGCTTAATTATGGCGAATAGTGTGGAGTATAGGGAATACAGACAGGCTATATATACACTTTATCCATTGACCGATTTTACTCAATTGTATCTACTTAACGTAAAATATTTTACTGAAGTAATATGATTATTTTTGCGAAGAAAGGGATACGAAGGAGTTGAACCTTATATTTATGATCTGCAATCAAAATGCATAGCCCTATGCAACATACCCCTCCCCTTTTTTTTTTTTAGAGGAGATATATGGCTCTTGTAACATTTTTCAGTGAGAATAATAGGTAAAAGATTTATCTCCCTTTTAATTTTCTCTATATAAGTAAATATAAGGCTTTGAAGCACTAAAAACACTTTTTGTTGTAGCAGTAAAAATAAACAGTTAAACAGGTTCAACTCGTTCGGAAAAATTACATTTGTCTAATATTGTAGTAATAATAAAATATAGTGAGAACAAATTTTAGTGTTTGTAAATGCTCTTTAACTTTTCAAATTCACTTACTTTACTTAATATTTCAGACTTGTAAAAAGGATCTACCGAATTAATCTTATTTTGTAATGAAAGTCCTTTATCAATCAACTCACTAATATCAGACTCACGTGTTCTGATTAAACTATCAATAATATTAATTTTAAGAGAAACTTGTTTTCCCACTTCCTTTGTCATATTAGCAGGAACATCCATATCCAAATTACCCTCACTATCTGTAATTACGTTAATTCCATTTTCAATTACAGTATTATTAAATTTAGTTATGTAACCGCTTAATTCAGATAAATGACCTCCTATTACTAATATAATATCTGTTAATGCTTGTATATCAGTTCCTGATTTCATAGCAGACGAAGAAGTTAAAAATGCATGAGTTTCAGAACTATCCACCTTTCCATAATTAGAAGTCTGTCTACTATCAATTGTTAACGCGTTTTTACCTAGTTCAAATACAAACCCTAAAGTCAATAGTACAAAAAAGGCCATCATTACGGATAATCCGTAACTGTCATTAGTGTATGTACTTACACTGTAGGGATAGACTAATAAGATTTCAAGGTCAAATAAAAGGAATAATAGTGCAAAGATAAAAAAAGATACACTGAATTGTGTTCTATTTTGTCCTAAAAAGGAGTGGAACCCACATTCAAAAGTACTATCTTTTTCTTGATAAGGGTTATGAGGGGCTAGAATTAAATTTATGGCTAATAATAAAATAGCTAATATAGGGATAAAGATAATAAAAAAAGTAGTAGTAGCTGTTGTAGTAAAAAGTCCTGAAAAAATACCTATTCCTTTGTTTAAAAATAGGAAAAATAAGTTATCATAGGCAATAAAAGCAGAAATAAGTAAAATCGTAATTGTCGCTCTTGAATATAAAATAGATTTATCTCGTCTTAATGTAATTGAATTAGATAAAAGTAAAAAGATTAATGAAGTTATAACCATGTAAGAATAGAGAGAGATAACTCTCGCTACCACTCTTGGAAAAGACTAGTAGTTACCCTGTATCTATTCTTTATAAAGGGGGAGGGAGGCTAGGGAAAGGGTAAAAAAAAACAATAAAGATAGCTACTTAACGTTAGGATCCTCAATAATATATAGATACAAATAAGAATAATCATACAACATCAACAAAATGTCAGTAAAGTATTCCAGCTTCTAATCCTAAATGATGGTTATTTGTTAAATGGTAAGCTAATACACGTCATAGACCTACAGCTAAGAAAGCTGTACCTATCATAACATGTAATCCATGGACAATATAAATTAAAGGCATTATATCCTTTATATCATTTATTATTAAATGGTTTAGACTATGTCATCAATTTTACTTAGAAATCTAGTAAAGGGCAGGGGTTTTAAAAACTCTTAAAAAAGAACTTTATTTAGTCGTTGAACCTTTATAAAACTTTTTTATAGTAGGGTTGTAAGAATTCTATTGTTTTATTATTGGCTGCATATTGTCCTTTTTATCAAACTAGGAATTCTATGCAATTTACCCTGTTTTCTATTAACAATTTAGCTAGTTAATAACATTTTACCAAATTGTCAACCATTCGATTCAAATATAAATAAACCGATTTAGCTGCTTATTAGGTAAAATGTGTATATAACCCTTAAAAAAATTCTTTTTCTTATTAGAATGTCTATATAAGCATTTTATTCTTTTTTAAATTCTTAATCTTATTAATAGGGGCTTAGATTAACCCTGTTCCAAAGTAAAAACATGATCCAAAAGCTCCATCTGAGATAGTGAATGATGATACTGAATATTCTACACCTTGTAATGCTGTAAAGATAGTTGCTAGTATAATAGTATATAATAAACCGTATAAAGCTTTACCTCTTTGTCCGTTAATTAAAAAATGGTGTGCATATGTAACAGTAAATCCTGAAGCAAGTAAAAGAACTGTATTAATTAGTGGTAATTCAAAAGGATCAATAGATTCTATTCCCATAGGAGGTCACATAGCCCCTAATTCTACTGTAGGAGAAAGGGCACTATGGAAAAATGCTCAAAATATAGCTAAGAAAAATAAAGCTTCAGATACTATAAATAAAGCAACACCAAGGTTTAATCCTCTTTGCACTGCTAAGGTGTGATGACCTATATATGTCGTTGAATTTTAACTTTGATGTATAAGCATTATAAAGTACTAAGGGGGGGGGGGAAGTAGAAGGCTAAGTATAAAAAAAAAACAAAGCATGTACTGTCACTCATAAGGGTTAAATTTGAAGATAGCTATATACAAATCTAATATTTATTCCTCTTAATATAATCCTTTTACAAGAACAAGTGCTTGTACAAGCACAAGTGCTTTTTACATATAATATAAAAAGTTAGGTTTAACCCGCATTTACTTTTACATATGGTGTCCCCCCTATATATAAGATATATCTATATATAAAATTTAAAATAATTCCAAAACATACAATATATCCAAATTATACAATATATCCTAATTATACAATATATCAAAATTATACAATATATCTCTATCAAAATAATATTATATATATAAAAATTACATTATATATATGAATATTACATAGCATATATTGATTGGACTATATCATACCTTATAAATATGTATTTTCTTTATAAGGTTTTTACATGTAGTCTCTGAGGATCCTACTAAGATATTTTATCTTTTGGTTTCCTGCTGATTATTCTACAAATATTTTATATAGAAAGTTCCAGCACATAGTAAAATTTAAAGAGGGCACATAATAAACAAAAAACACAGTATTTTTTTTTATTTAGGTTTAGTTTACCCTCTGCTATTACATCTCTTCATCAGAATGCCATAGCAAGAATTACTGACATTAAGCTCATCATTAGGTTGTATTCTGCAAAAGCAAATCCATGGAAAGATAAAGCAGCAGATGTAGTAAGACTTAATAAACTAATAGATGTATATAAAGGTCATGGAGAAGGAGATACTAAATGAAAAGGATGTGCTTGAAAATTACTTCTATTTAATTGTAACATATGTATATAAATATAATTTCACAACACGTTTTTTTTTAAGGACAGCTCTGAATTAAGACTGAATAATAAAATACGTTTTTTTAGCTCTGATAGGGTTTTTATCTAACTACTTACTAGCGATTCCCTACCCAATATTTTGTATAGAACTAAATAATTGCTACCCTTACATACAATATTCTATGTATATATATATGGTAGCTATTCTCTATGTAATGTATTAGAACGATACAAAAATAAGAGAATACTATAAAAAAAAAAAGAAAAGATAAACCTAAATAATTAGAAAAACCCTTAAAAACAGTATACTTGTCGGCCCAAAGATAAAAGAAAATAGATTAAAAAATAGATATTTTCTTAAAAAGCTATATAAAAAAGCAGACTAATCCTAAAAAACATAGTGTAACATTCTAAAAAGTGTAAAGCCTTGGAAAGCACAGCAGTACACTATAAAAATATAGTAGTAAGCCCTACTAGTACATTATAAAAATATCGTAGTATCATAAAAATACATTAGTACATAGTAAAAGTATACAAGTACATTATAGAAGTATACAAGTAATGTATTAAATGTAGTTAATTACTTTCTATATAAGCTTAAAAATGGTTAAACTATAGAGTGATTTATTCGTTAAAATTGAATTATTCGTTATAAAAGTGAATTATTCGTTATAAAAGTTTAGCAATAGTCAAGCTATATATCATTTATTAGTAATGTAATGGGTATAATCTTATGCTAGCTATAAAAAAAGAAAAAAAAACATTTTTTAACTATAATTATACAAATTAACTGTGTAATAGACGTAGTTAATTATTAGCTATATAATCTTACATAGGATTAAGCTAAATAGTTAAGCCATATTTCTTTGTTATTGGATATATGCGTTTGAAAAGATATGACCTATATAGAACTTAGTAGTAATGTATTGGGTATAACCAAATATTAATAATGGAAAATGAAAATTTTGTTTTCCTCTATCTGTATAGAACTTAGTAGTAATGTATTGGGTATAATATGTAGAAAACAAGTCTGTATGAAAAATTGTGTGGAAGATAAACCCTTTACGATTTATATCTTATAAAGGGTATAGAGATAACTACTATAAAAGATTCTTATTAGTTTAATGGTAGAACAAGATACTTCTAATATCTGAATCTAAGTTCGAATCTTAGATAAGAATCAATGGTAGAGGAAAATAACTTTTTATAACTAATAAAAGATAAATAAATTTTACAGGTTTTATTTCTTTTTAGTGATTAGAGATAAAAAAAGACTTAAAAAAAATGAAAAAAGATAAAAAAAAAGAAAAAAAAAAAGAAAAGGTAATAAATAAATTTTATACTTTTTATTTGAGTTTGATGATGGCTCTGAGTGAACGCTATGCAAATGCTTGACACATGCTAATCGAACGTCAATATTTTAATTTTATCTTAAATTGTCTATATTGAAGTGGTGTACAGGTGAGTAATTGGTATTATGGCTACCTAGAAGTAAGGCAAAATAAATCCCTTATATAAACAATTTGTTATTCTTTATTAAATAATAGTATTACTATTATTTGTTTTATACTAGAAATAATTGGCTTCCATTAGATTTTGTATAAATAAAGTTAAGTTAATTATAACAATAATAATTGTTCAAAAGAAAGAGTATTTCGCTTCTAGTTGATTATTAATAACCATCGGATAAGTAGTAAGTATGGTAATGGCATACTTAGCTTGTGTCCGTAGTCAGGACTGAGAGGTCTATTGACCACACTGGGTCTGAAAAAACCCCAGTGCGTGTAGTACAGCAGTGAGGAATTTTGGTCAATGGCCTAACGGCTGAACCAGCAACTTGCAGGAATGAGAGTTAATATAATAAGTTTATTAACTTGCTTGACTATGTCTTATAAAATTCTGGATAAAGCTTATTATGAAAACTTTATATCCATAGGTCTCGACCAAATCTTGTGCCAGCAGTCGCGGTAAGACAAGGGAGACGAGTGTTATTCATCTTTAACAGGTATATAGGGTACCTAGACGGTGTACAAAGGCTTAGATAAGTACCTGTTACACTTGAGTTTGATATGTGAGAGGAATATGTCAGAATTATTGGTGGAAAGATGAAATTTGCTAATACTAATAGGACTGATAAAGGCGAAGGCAAACCTCTATGTACATGTATTTATGCAGCACGGGATCGTGAAAAAAGGCATAAAATACTATAACTGACGTTGAGGGACGAAGGCTCAGAGAGTGAAGAGGATTAGATACCCCCGTAGCCTGGGCAGATAATGATGAGTGCCATAGGTTGGCTTTATGTCGAACTATAAATGAAAGTGGAAGCACTCCACCTCAAGAGTAATGTGGCAACGCAGGAACTGAAATCATTAGACCGTTTCTGAAACCAGTAGTGAAGTATGTTATTTAATTCGATGATCCTCGAATAACCTTACCACAATTTGAATGATCTACAAAATAGAATACAGTTTTGGTAAATATTCCAAAGAAATGAGCTATTTCTAGACCACATGCGTTGCATGGCTGTCTTCAGTTAATGTCGTGAGATTTGGTTAGGTCCATTAAATTAACGTAAACCCTTGCTTTATTTACTAGTATAAAGCAGTTCTCCGCTTACAATTGGATGTGATAATAGGGACTAAGACAAGTCATCATGGCCTTAATATTGTGGGCTATAGACGTGCCACATGTGCCTTTACAAAGGGATGCAATAATGCGAATTGGAGCTAATCCCCTAAAATAGGATAAAGTATGGATTGTAGTCTGAAATTCGACTGCATGAAAAAGGAATTACTAGTAATCGTGAGTAATCACATCACGGTGAATTTTATCTCAGATAGGTACTAACCACTCGTCAGGCGCTGAAAGGAGTATGTGCAATAAGTTTGGTGGCTGCGGATGGATAGTCTAAATATACAGGTTTAGATCTTTTGGCAGATACATCTTCGTATGCGTGACTCTAATTGGTGTTAAGTCGAAATACGGTTCGGGTTGGGGAACTAGCCCGGGAATAATTAATATTAACAATACACCCAAAAAAAAAGTCTGTGCAAGGAGCATAAAGTTTATCTGGTTCTATGGTTCGAATCCATAGACAGGCTCATATCCAAGGTAGCTAGCTATCTACTCGTATGGTAGCTTTTTCTCTTTTTCTAACAATTTCTTTGAA